ATAATAGGTGGACGATCCTCTGCTCTCTATAGTTTATTGGAGGTGGTTATGTCCGTACAATAGAAAATTGTACGATGCTCGCTTCCCGTCACTATTGGAGTGAGTTAGTATGTGTGCACAGCATGTGCTGTGTTCACCTAATGGGTAGGCCACTGCATGTTTGTCTGATTTTGTTGAATTGTCCGAAAAGCTTCGATTTTGAAGTTGTCGAAAGATGGTATGCCCCAAACATACGTATCTACCTACTACTAGTGATGGTTTATTTCTGTTCCATTGAGCTTTGACTCTTTCTGTATTGCCATCTGTTGCAAGTGATGGTATTGTTGTGTGTTTGCAGTGAGCTTTGAATTTAAAGTTTTTTTGTGGGACTGCTTTTTTGTTATAAAAAAATTTGATCTGGAAGTTTTTCCTTTGTGTGCTCTTACAGCTGTTTAGCTTACTTAGTTTGATTCTCTTCCTCGTAGCTGGGTCCACAACCTCTAGATGCTTTACACATGACACCTGGCTTTGGCCCCCATAGCACACAGGACAGGGGAGCCTCCTCTTTCGCCCGAGCCAAAGCGTAAAGCTTGCTGAGCAGCCAGCCCTATCTGAATGGCGCTGTGTTTTTTCGATACCTCCCCGGGCCCCCCCAGTTAAATGCCTGCGGTGCTCTCTCTTACGAAAGAGTGGAAATGTTTTGGAAAGTGATAGGCTACCGCCCCAACTCAACCCTGGGGGCTATGAAGAGCTGGTACGGGACAATTTTCAGAGTGCTGCAAGTCTTGCTCAATACCAGCAAGCCCTAAATCATGAGTTTTTCGAAGTTACAATCCTGGAGCTATAAATTCAAGGATAGGCTCTTTAACGCGATGATATCTCTGAGCCGCTAAAATTTTAGATCTTTCGCCTTTCAGTGACATCCAAAAGGAGGCATTCGACTTTATGGTCCGACCCGTGAGCTCTATGCGGCATGACCCTAAACGAAATGTTCTGGAAGGGACACTAAGGCAGTATATTCGGGAGATCGAAGAAAGGGGGAAAAAAGCCTCCATATACAAGGACTTCTATTCGGACTTCACGGACGAGGAATTCCGTCGGTTGATTGACCCCAATCACTTAGGGTTCGGTTAACTGTCATTAAGCTCTGAATTAATGCCAATGCCAAAGGGGATTCGGTGACCAAGCGCGTCGGTCCATGCGACCGGCCCCAGGCGTAGGCACCCACGTTTCGAACCGGGTAACCAAAAGTCACGATCAGAATGAAAGACCGATTTCACTAGCGGAACACGTACATAATCTTTTCTTGTTAAAGAAACCCGGTCTTTTTGGCTTGTTTTTTATGATCTCAAGTAGAAAGGTACTTTCCTCTGGGTTGAAGGGTAGCTACTTAATTATGGAATGACATATATAATGATGATGGTAGCTATCTGCCTTACCTCTGGTACATATTACATGAAGATGTATAGTAGTCCTTAAGAGATGATAGAGAAAGGTTTATCTAGCTAGTGTGGGAGTTTGGCAGACCACCCTGCTTTCTGACGCTTTCTCAACGGCCCTAGCCGCCCTTACGATTGCCAAATCTTCCTGGGTACGAAATGATGGGCCGAATAGAAAAGAAAGAGAACGGCCCTATAATACAAGTATAATACAAGAAGGATCGGATCTTTCCTGAGGTTCGGATTGCATCTCCCTTTCGCGTGGTTAAGGACTTTGCTGGGCATTGACTCCTAAATTCTTGTTGCGGTTGATGCCTTTTTTAGGCTCCCGGGAGCTTGAGATGAAAGAAGAGTTCCCACCTACGAAATCGGCTACATGCCTATGTTGAGCTATACCAGGAGTCGAGCTAACAGCATCGGAAGAGGGGAAGTGCTACCTTCTCGTTCGTTGCACCTTTAGAGGTTTATTTAGAGGAAGGAAGCTTCCACTATTTGATCAAAGGGTCGTTCATTAGCCCTACTAGTAAAGCACAGGAAAAAGAGGGATTGATTTCGACCTTAGCTTTAGCTAAACCGGAAAGAAAGAATGAAATGAAGGGAAAACTCCGAGCTAATCCGAGTAACGAGCGTAGAGTAATTCTAGGATCCGACCTAGGCTAACAGCTTTTCTAAGGAAGACGTGATATTCTAAGCTTGAAAGGAAGCCAGGAATGCTAGTGCGAGCTTTCAAGGAAGACTACATGGAACTTCGCTACCGGCTTCTCTCTCTTAGATAGTCAAATCTATAGCTCTAACCCTCCTCTCCTGTAAGTATTATTAGGGCGAGCATCTACAAACCTTAGAACCCCTGGTTAGTATCGCAGGAAGGTTAAGTAAGGAAGGAATTCTTTTTTATCATACCTTACCAAAACCAAATAAGGCTTTTAAGGGTAAAGGGAAAGAGACAGAGCCTATTGTAAAGGTTGTAAAGGTAAAGGCGTCTACCCTCGCGAAGTTTCGGGAGGAAAGAAAGTCTTTGTGATGGTAATAGCTCTCTTCCTTATGAATAAATTACCTCTACCTTTACTTTAGAGAAGTTCCAGCAAGCTTTTACTCCCCTCCAGTAATTCCTGTTGAAGCAATAATTCCTAAAGTTTAATGTGAATAGGAATCCCCTCGAGAAAGAGTAAGCTCTGATTCAACTAGACTTGAGCCTTGGAGTTTAGTTTAGACTGGGCATGTCCCCTGTTCCTTTCTTTTATTCGGAATTCTATTTCTTTCACCGGGCGTATGAGCTGCTCCCTTATAACTTATAAGTAGCCCAGCCCCTCCGCCAACAGTTGAACTAGCTGCGCTTACGCCGACAAGACGGATAACCCTGACAGTCTTTCCAAACCGGTTCTTTTAAGAAGAGCTTCAAGAGACTCCACTCGGGAAGTTAGGTAAATAACCTTTCTTAGCCTTGTGGACCTGGTGAGGTCCAACTCCCTTTGCTTCAGAAAGGATCACTGCGGCAATAGAAAGAAAATGGAAATGCCCCCTCACGCCACGACCCATTTCTTTGTTTGCTTGCCCGTGCATCTTCGATGATTCAGACTGGGGCTGAGTCTTTCTTCTTCTCTAAGGAGAGAATGAAAATGTATCTAATTCGGAGGAATATCTGCTTTCATCTCGATCGCTAAACAGTAGAGTAGTCTGACCCTTTAATCGCTTCTATCCTATCCTTGGATCCTTAATCCTTAGCCCGGTTCCCTTTCTTTCTTTTTTAGACCCATTCTTTCTATCTTGAAGAATGAATTGCCTCTCTCTTCTCTTTGTCCCATCTCCGTCTTGGATGCTGTGAACGGGTTTGCTTCTTACTTATTGGATGCCATTCAACCAAACATCTTCTCTCCCGGAAGTCCGCTTGCCCACCAAGATCGGCAAGGGCAAGAGCGAATTCGATGCCACGTTTCCTAAATGAAAGCATTTACCTCGAGCCGGGTGAGGAAGTCGAAGTCACTGAAATACCGTACCGTATTAAGAAGAAGAGGGTTTGGATTGCATTTCCCTTGCGCTGGGTCTTTCTCGCCTTTCTATACTATGACTTTCCTCGTGAACTAGTCAATCGAGTTAGCAAAGAGAAAAGTCTATCTGAAACAGGAAATGTGCTCTATGCTTCAACCACCATCTTTTCCCTGTGTTCTTTTAGTCAGCCTCTTACCAGGCTGGTGGAAGGTGTGAGATCCGAATCACTGTCTTAGTCTGCTTATATTCTTCTTGTTCGGATGTATCACCGGGAGAGTTCTATCCGGAGCAAGGAAGGATAAAAAACAATCTCAGAAAAAATAGTAAGAGGAAGAATAGGTTGTTCTTTCCATGCTTCATCTTACATAATTACATTCATAAGCAGGCATGATAGAGCTATATCAGATACAACAGGTGTTGGCATCTTAGAGCCGGTAAGAGAGCTTTGCCAGCGAACCAATCCGAAAGCGTCAAGTACCAATCCCATCGGTCGTAGCCAGGTCATTCCAGTCGGTGTAGAATCAATCAATGAAGGAACTAACTGCTAAAGGGAAGGATGGAATGCTTTCTGTCAAGAAGAAAAAAATGGACTGTGAAGTGAATCCTGCATGCCAATGAAAGGTACTTTCCAACAAAAACGGGAAAAGCATAACTCATATCCCGGGCAGCTAAGATCCATTGGATTGGAAGGCCCATCTGAGTTCTACATTCTGAGATAGCTTATCTGTAAACTGTTACTAGTAAACATCTTTCTTACCTGGAATGAAAGACTGGCTTGACCGGGAGAAGATTGAAAGAGATCTTTTACACGATTGGATCCTTCTTCCATTCTTGATTTGTCGATAATGCCAGCATGGCATTGTTACGCTTATAGCTAATTTTTCGAATTTAAATTAAGCATAGAGATTGACATTGAAAGATAAGCTATATTTATATAAACTGTATTGAAACTTTCTTTGCTGATAAGCAGATACAGTTAATAGAAGCTGATGCCAGTCATGCTTGAACCAGGCTTTGCTTTCTGCTTTCCTGGATCAAAGTAGTCTATTATAGATAAATTCTATAATTGATCATCCGACTAAATCAATGCATTACCACATTGTAAACATGGTTAATGAAAGAAAGATTATTTCATCATCAAGTCATCTCTCGTGTTCTAGTACAATTCTTTTTCAATTTCACATTCAGAAGGCTGATCTATCGATTAATGCCTAGGTTCATCGTCCTCAAAGGAATCGGAGATGCCCTTTCTTCTGTTGGAAATCCGATCAATGAAACAAATTGGAATAAAGTATTAAAAAGAAAAAGTCGTCGCTAATCTCTTAGAGCTGGTAAGCCCTAATCAGCGATAGATAGGTGGAAAGAGCACATAGGGTATTTGTCCAGAAAACCTATAAACCAAATAGGTCTGATGTGCACTTTTCTTTTGGGCACACGAAGAAGAGCTTTGGATTCGATTTCCCGGGCAAAGCCAATAGTAAGGGTTCGGGGGAAAAGTCCTCTCACATTCGTTCGAGTATCTTCGCTCCTCTCACTCCCAGTCTATCTCAATTCCGTAAGAGCTTCTGTAGATTTTTCCGGTTACGGTAAATAACCAAAAAACGAACCAAGGCTCTACTGCTAACCAGTCTTCTTTCCCTACTCCTTCTCCCTTATACCACCACCTCTACTCAAACCCATCTCTAGGCGCCAAAGAATATTTAAGTACCCCTCCCATACTATTCATTTGCTTTCAAGTCTAGTGGAATCACGTATGATAGCTTTCCTTTTAGTATGGATCACAAAACACTATTCTATTAGGTCACATGACGAATGGGACCCCCGCCAATGGCATATGAGATGTGGATGATGGAGCTGGTTCGCGTAACTGCGAGACGATTAGGTTCGTCCGTGACGCTTCTGGGCGGTGCCCCGGATCCCTACGAGCAGAGGATGATCAAATTCGCTACGCCCACCCTCCGCCCTACTTTCGACCTCTTTCCAGCGCCTTTTGCAGATAGATAAACTTCTGGTCTTGCCTAGGTTTATGGAAGAAAGGTTGATTCTTTGAATCCGATGGTTACTTTTTTTCCACTGCTATCGTCTGGACATGGTGCAACAAGAAGAGAATTAGCAGAATAGGAAAAAGAATTTCTTATTCTCATCTACCTCTACTTCACTCGAATCCCTAAGAGTGATGTGGAGAGATGAAAGTGTGGGTGCCCACAGTGGCGACTCCACTGGGGATAGAAAAGACTCCAATGTGTCCATTGCTTAGAATTGCAATTGTGTGAAATTCTAAGCAATTCTGAGAGTCATTGGACCCCACGGAGCGGTTTATGGATTCAACCCATCTTTTCTGGGCCTTGAATATTAAGCCCAATCTGTGGTTTTGTCATACAATAAGATCCCCTTTGTTTGGACTCGTTAGGTTTGGCCCATTACCTTGAGTGAGGCCTAACGTGTACACCTCTTGTCATGAAGATGTGATCTTATCTACTGATGGGTCTTGCTCTAAGCCCAATCCTCTCGTCTTAGGGTAGGATATCCATAAACCTTAAATCACGGGAACTTCCCCTTTTTGGTTTTGGTTGACAACCTATGTTGGGCTGACTAAGCCCACTATCCTAATAGGTCCCTCTTGTGTCGGGTTAAGGCTCCACCTCATGTTGGGTTAAGGGCTTAGTTGAACCCAATTTCTTCACTTGTAGTCTAGGGCTTTGCTTGGCATTGGGCTTCGATATAGCTTGCTTTCCTGGTCTTGGATTAAACCTCTGCTCTCCTAATTCAGTCTATAGGCTTTGGTTTAGGTTCAATCTTATAAGTTTAGCTTAGGTCCATCAATCAATCTCTCATAAACCCCTAAGCTGAATCTATATGGGGGCCTTGTGTTAGGCCTAGCTTGTGTAGGCTATCCTTCACACCTATGGTTTAACTCATAAACTTGAAACTCTTGGGTCTTTAATTCGGGCCTTCTTGGGGCACCCTAACGGTAGGGCCTGTGAGAGGCTTCAATCGTGTTTTATTGGCTAGTAGACAGAAGCCTTCTCAAAAGAATATTCGAATTGTTGAGCTAGAGATGCTTCTCGGTCTTTCCTCTCCTTTTAGTCGAGTTTTTTTTCTTTCCTCTCCTTTTAGTCGAGTTTTTTTTCTTTCCTCTCCTTTTAGTCGAGTTTTTTTTCTTTCCTCTCCTTTTAGTCGAGTTTTTTTTCTTTCCTCTCCTTTTAGTCGAGTTTTTTTTCTTTCCTCTCCTTTTAGTCGAGTTTTTTTTCTTTCCTCTCCTTTTAGTCGAGTTTTTTTTCTTTCCTCTCCCGGTGGTCGAGTTGGAGTTGGTCACCTCTCCCTTATTCTAGATTCAGTAAGGGTCGCCGCCCACCCCCTTACCACACTCATCCTCCCTCTTTACCCTTTTCTATTAATCAACAAAATGTGAAGACCTTTTATGCCCACCCGCCTAATGTGCTGAAGTGGCTCATGATGAGAGTCTTATAATCAAACTATTCCCAAAGAGCCTTACTGATCAAGCTATGGAATGGTACTTGACTCTCCCCAGGTATTCAAACTGTAAGGGCGGATATGGAGTTGATAACATGTGCAGCGGTAAATTCACACTTTCCTAATCTCGATGCAGTTCCTAATTGAAGAGCTCCCTTTCTAAGAGCGTCTGATTGAAGAAAAGCCCTTCGTCTCGCCACAACAGAAGCTGTGGTATAATCTGTCTATACCTCACTCGGTTCAGTAAGATATGGTTTAATGTGTGAGGCCTCGCTTCACTAACTGAAGTCGCTTCCTCGTGAACTCCGTTAGCTAGGCGCCCCTCTCCAAGTAGTCAGTCCGTTCTCTCGGGGAGAAAGCCTGACTCTCGTTTAGTTCGAACGTTGCCCGCAGGAGAAAGGGAAAGCCCTGCCTATATCCTATCCTATATGCTCGCTTCTTAATTTCATCCCTCCACTTAAGTTTACGCATTAAGAATGTGCCAATGGAAATGCTTTTGCGTCTATAGCGCTTCTACCCCGTGAGAGTTGCTTGCCAGTCGTAATGCCTTCTCCTAAGTAATCCCTTTCCAGCGGTTTTCATGGTTCTATTTTCGAGCGAGCTCCATCAAGTCAAGTTGCAGCAAGTGTGAGAAAGCAAGTGTAATCTGTCTCTTTCCAGTACTTTCTTTTATTAGGCTCGGGATTTGAAGTCAAAAGGGGGTTCTAGGTTATGTACCAGTTCTTTCCTTTCGGGCAGTTACCTTGAATGTGGGTCTTGTTGGATCAAAAAGACTAGACTCTTGGTGCCTTTTGAATATCCCCTTACTCAAAGGGAGTGAAGTCCGCCTATTCAGTTCTATCGGTAAGCTAAGTCCTCTCCTTGGAAACCAGTTAGAAAGCAACTTTCTTATTCCTGTGAGAATGATAAAGCTAGTCTATCAGTTTCCAATGAGCAAGCCAGCCAGTCTAAAAGTGTCTTTCCAATAGTAGGTAAGCAAAAAGGTAAGCAAGCTTAGGCTAGTAGGCATCTTAGGCAATCCATCCAATGGGAGAAAGTTTCCAGGCATTTCAAGTTAAGCGTATCCTATTTAATTGTAAGTTAAAAGGTAAGCCCATCAAGTTACAGCAAGGGAAAGAGCCATCCAGTGAGCAAGCGGCAGGTTTTTATTTTAATGCGTTAGCACATTGCGGCAGGATAGCAGGTTCAACGGGCCTATCCATGTAATAAGACTTCCAGTAATAACATTTATAGTTAAGGGTAATATAAGTTCTCCCGGTAATAAGATAAGTATCATACCTTTAGTTGGAGTTGGCTTCTATCGAGTTTAATTTCTTGCGAGCCTGTGCCAATTGTAGTTGCTTTCCTTTCAGCAGGCAGGGATTTTATTGGCAAGTAGGGAGCTAGGTCAATCTCTTTCTTTTCTTTGCTTTTTTCTAATGAAATAATTTTTCCTAAGGGTATTTCTTATTAAAAAGTAGTTAAAATAGAGGTATGAGGAGAAAGAAACTCATTGCCAGTTACAGAAATACTAAATCAACAATTACATTGCCTGACGTGAACAGACGCTTTCTTCTCTTATCTTACGATCTTTCTAGTTGGATAAGAGAAGGAATTTCCTCTACGCTTTGAGCTCTCACTCATTCCGTGCTTGCTAGAAAAAGTTCTCTACGGGCATGAACACTAACCGAATCTCGATGCACCGGCTATTCCCCATCATATGCAGCTCCTAGGATCAGAGCTTTGATTGCATCAACAGCTTATTCAATTGCTAGTTAGTCCTAAATCGCTGGCACTTTGGATGCTCTTCAATGCTTTCATCAGAAGGTCGATTAACACATATCAAAAGCAAGCTAGCGAAAGCAAGAAGCTAGTCAGGGGTTAGCACGGTACGTACGGATGGATCACAATTCTTTTCCGTAGAAGAAGAGGTGCGAAGCGGCTTCGGTTCTCTCTCTTGGAAAGCCTTTGAGACGCTTTGGTTCTGAGGCGGGAATAGAACTCTAAATTCTCATATAGTATAAAGAGGGACCTATGGGATAAAATTACTCTTCAATCTCTTTATCGACCTTACCAGGGAAAGGAAGACATGACGAGGGGCCTAGCCTCTTTGTCTGGTTGAAGGACCCACGGTGCGGTAACTAGCAAGCATCACTCCAAAAGACTATCCTATCCTTGACTATCAAGCAAGGGAATCACTAGTTCCATCTTGGTACTAAGCTAATATGCCCCCTCCACTCATGCAAATGGGTTTTCCACTCCTCCTTTTATGAGTCTAAGTAGGGTGTGGGATTAGGTATTCCACTCCTCTCCCTACCGGTCGAGTTATTCCAATCCTAGCGCTAAAAGCATGAGTCTAATCATTCTGGTGTCGAATCTCCTACCGCTTAAGCTCTTTCTGCTTCTCCTGCTCCCACGAGATCCTGCTTGGTATGTTTCTGAAAGTGCTCAAAATCTTCTGCACCTTCCCCTTCGTACATTCATTTCTCTCCTTCTAGCACTAGCAAAAACCGGTTCAAAGAGTGTCGAATTCGTGTTGGAAGAATCACTGGTTGCTATTGGAAGCAGAAAAGGTGATTGGCGTAGCGAAGAAGAACCGGTAAATGAGGTTCCCTGGTCGAAAACTGGATTTCCCCAAGATCTGGTTTCAAACTGAATTGGAAGAGGTTGGAAAAAGGGGCGTAGCGCGGAGTCGGAGAAAGGGGCGTAGCGAAGAACCCGCTAACAAGCGAAGTTTCAAACTCGACCTTTCGATGCACGCAAAGGCGCGAAGCGAATAGCTGATAGTGCATGCTTATGGGAATTCGCAGGGTGAAGTCATGAGGGGTATCAAAGCCCACTTTGACCTCCCCATTGGATGGGGGTACGGGCGAGAGTTTGACGCCTTTATGGAGGTTCAATTAATGGAAAATGTTCGCACTCCACTCTTATCAATGCAATGCTGCATCGGTGGATGAAGAATCGCGAACATAATAATTTCTGGTGATCAGGATAGCGGAAAGAAGTTCATTTCTCGAGTTGAGGCAACTACTGAGGAAGAGTGAGGAAAAGGCTCTTCTGCTCGTCCAGAAGAAAGGATTTCCAGTGCTCGTCCAGAAGAGGCTCTTCAAGACCTTGCTTCCAGCCAAGCATTGGGGGATTTTGATTGCTTGCTCTATAGAAAGCATGCTTAGCCGACATTTTCTCTATTGCATGCTTAGCTGACACAGCCCTACTCTATATTGCATGCTTAACCGACATTTCATATAGTATGCTTAGCCGACATTGAATGCTTCACTTGAGTTCGATTACCCGCTCTTACTCTTCCTTCTTACTGTACTGGGGATCTATCCCTTCTTTCTCTAGAAATTGCATAAGATAAATTGCATAAGAAAGAGGGTTACAGTGTAAGAGAAGATTAATGAGAAAAAGCCCTACCTTGGCATGTGAGATACCGTTTGTGATCCCGGTGCGAAGCAAGGTACGAAGCCAGGTTTGCTTGCCTATGAATTTGCACTGGTTAACATTAACAGAGAAATTGGGAAAGTGCTCCACGAGAGGAATAACACCTGATTCACCGATTACCCGATTACCTGAACTCTTTTTCCCTATTTCTACTACGGATTCTCTATAGTTCGTTAGTGCGAAACTGCTTCTTATTGGCTTTCCTGTTCCCAAAAGGGTTCAATATCCAGAAGAGATATGGCATCAACCAGATCTTTGCTTTGAAGCCCTTTCCTGGCTCTTCAAGACCTGTGTTGATCGAGAAGACTGTTGCTATAACATTCTTGTTGCCATTAGGCTGATGACGTAATCCGCATTAGGCAGTGCTACTATGCTATGCGACGCCTTCTTTGCCTTCTTTGACCATGCCTCTTCCAATCGAGTTCAGTGCAGATTGAGGAGCGAAGGGTCTTTCTTCATGCCTCTTCTTTAAGGTAAGGGCGTAGCGTTTGAGGAGCTTCTTCTTTAAGGATTCAGTGCAGATTGAAGTTCAGTGCAGATTGAGGAGCTTCTTCTTCTTTAAGGGCGTAGCGAAAAGTCGGTCTTCTTCATCGGAATTAGAACGGTCAAAACACCGTAGGGGATATTTGAAGAAGCCTGCTGGGCCGGCCCCTGATATCCAGGAATGGAATTGATGCGCGAGAAATCCATCATTGGCTAAAAATAGGCCTTTCCGGCAGCGTTAGAAGGAGGTAAGAGACCGAGAAGCAAGCTGGTCTTCAGAAAGAGAAAACAAGCCGAGTCTCCCCGCTTGAAGCCGCGCCATTTGAGCAAGAATCTTCTGCTCCGCCAACGAGAAGGAGTTTACTATGGGCAGTGAGACTCAAGCCATGATCCAGATCTTATCCCAGAGGTCGAGACGAGAGTCGGCTTCCTTAAGGGCAGAAGAAGAGCTTTTACTTTGAGAAAGCGTAAGTGAAGCGGTGGTGGTGATCCAGTCCAATTTCTCACTCTCAGAGGTGGCCTTTGAGTAGCCAATAATCGTTTTGATGACAGAATGAGGATGAAGCGCTTGGGAAAGATGAACTTCTTGTCGCGGATTCTGACTCCTTTTCAGAACCCACTTCACCTACTTTTTCAGCCATTACAGAAAATGTAAACCATGAACTTAATGTGCTTGAAAAAGATTTTGAAGTAGACAAACAATATTTGCATGATGATTTTTATTCTCCTAAAAATCGTAAAAAGCAAATATGGTTTTTCAAAAACTTTAATGGAAAGAAATTCAAAAAGAATATTATGACTTTATAAACGAACATAAAGTTCATATTCTTTTCTTTGACTGGTTTGAAATGTATGCCAAAAAACATAACATTTCATATCCGTTTTACAAAACTCCAAAAACTTTCAAAAAATCAGATCCAATTTCAAAACCTTCTCAGATTTCAAAACCTAAACAACAGGAATTAGAAGATAACCAATCAGAGTTCATTGCAGCTCTAAAAAATCTTCTAAAGAAAACAGAAGAAAAACTGTCTGTTAATCCTGTCACTGTTAGAAATAAAACTCCTGAATGGGAAATTTCAGATGGTAGAAAAATACAGTCTGAACATCCTCCTCTTAGGAAGGTAAAGTTTCCTCATTTAGACCAATCTGTAGATGCAGCCCCTTACAAAACCGTAAATCAAGATGATTCTGTGAACATAAAAAATATTGTTTTACAGAATAATTTTACAAATGCCCATTTGCATACCATAGGTAAGCAATTACAAAAAATGGAACAAACCCATTTGAAGTTTGAAGACAGGCTACAGTTTCCCAGGTTGAAACTAAGCCAGATACAAAACTAAAAAACCCAATCTTCAAACCATTCCAAAAACAGTCAAAAAGATTTACAAAACAACAGCAATTCTGAATTTATCCAAGCTTTGAGAGACATGAAAGCTAGGCTAGAAGCTTCAACTTCTACTCCAGTAGCACCTGAAACCCCTCAAACTTCCCAAAGAAGTGTCAATATCATAGAGGAAGATTCAGATGCTCAAAGCCAAGAAACCCAGTCTGTCCAAGCTGAAGAAATTCAGTCTACAAAACCTTTACAAATCAATAGACTTTATTGGCCACGGGTAACAACGCCCCTTCCAATAACAGCTCCAGATTTAGGCATAGAAAATAGATCTGAAGTTCTGACCCAGTCTAAATTCAATGCCTCTACTGTCTATGAATTGAACATAGATGTTATGTAAGAATACAACATCCTGAATTTGCTCCAGCAAATGCTTATAAAAGCAGCAAATGCTTACAAAACCCAAACTGGAACCCCAGACAGAGCTATTGCTGAACTCCTCATTGCAGGATTCTCAGGACAGCTCAAAGGATGGTGGGATTATCATCTCACGAACCTACAAAAATCTGAAATTCTAGAATCCATACAAACTCAAGAAGATGGCGTGCCAATTCTTGATGAGTTAGGCCAACCAATCCCGGATGCAGTAGCCACCTTGATTGTAACAATTTCCTTACATTTCGTAGGTGATCCTTCTCATCTTAAGGATAAGAATGCCGAACTCCTTTCAAACCTCCGATGCAAAAAACTGAGTGATTTTCAGTATTACAAAAACACTTTCCTTACTAGGGTAATGCTTAGAGAAGACTCTAATCAACCTTTTTGGAAAGAAAAATTCCTTGCAGGACTTCCGACCCGGAGAAAAGGTTTTGAATAAAATTAAGGAAGCATTTGGAAATCAAATCCCGTATAATCAATTAACCTATGGTGAACTAGTTAGTCTCACTCAAAAAGAAGGTTTAAAGATTTGTCAGGATTTGAAATTACAAAAACATTTAAAATGGGAAATGAAGAAAACTCGTCAAGAGTTAGTTTATTTCTGCAAACAATTTGAAATAGGAACCAAGAATCCTACTCCAGATTGTGGAGGAAGTTGTAGCAGAAAACCTTACAAAAAATCATCCCAAAAATACATAACCTCTTCAAAACCAGAAAAATCTTCCTATTACAAAAAACCTTCAAAAAAGACTAGCAAACCGAGTCCCCAATCCAAAACAAAATTCAAAAATTGGACTTGCTACAAATGCGGTCAAAAAGGACACACTGCAAATTTTTGCAAGTTAAACAAAAAACTTCATGAGTTACAATTAGAGGAAGAAGTTATCAATAAGATAACGGCTCTTTTAGTTGAAACTGAAGGTGAGTCCAGTAATTCTGAACCCACAGAAAATGAAGAAGGATTACAAATTGATGAATTAATCACAAGTTCATCATCCAGTTCGAGTTCTAAAACAGAAAATGAACTGTTTACAAAACCCAAATTGAAAATCAATGTTCTTTCAAAAGATCAGAAGTTACTCTTAGAAATCCTTACACAGGTTGAAGATCCTCAACTACAAAAGGAATTTTTAGGAAAACTTTTAAAAACCTTTGAAGAACAACCAATACAAAAACCTTCTATTCTACCCTCCATTGCAAAAAAATACATATGACCTTACGGCCATATTGGGTAGAAAGAAGACTTCAAAACAATCAACTGTTTCAGTCCAAAGCCTCCAGGAAGAAATAAAAGCCATTAAAGTTAAGCTTAATGAGCTTAAAGAAAAACAGGCACAGGACTCAGAAACAATTCAAAAATTACTTTCAAAACAAATCAATATTATTGTGGGTGCCTGGCTGATGAAATACATCCTCAGAATGCCCTTCGTGCCTAAAAGGTTAGTTCAAGGGGGAAATGCACGCACTTGTTGTGGTTTCAGATGCGATCAAAAAGCTTTTTTATTCTCGCAAGAATAATTTGAAATTACTCCGAAGTTGAACTAATAAAATAGTATTTACAAAATAATGCTTTCTTGGTCATCGCAGCGAGAATAAAAATGAAAAAGCTACTAAAAGAAAGTGGGCAGGGCATAATATTCTTCTTCTCTTCTGCTTTCCCGGGCCTGTCCCTCTCCTTTCAGCCAGTTACTTTGGATTGGATAAAGTCTGAGAAAAAGCCGATGTCGGAGGGAAAAGTTTCACATCTGTAAGAGCTCTTGATAGAGGGCATCCATCCTAACCGTGGTTCTTTCGACAAGAAGGTATTCTAATTCTATAGCAGCACCGTTTTCATCCCTCAAACCTTCCAAATAGCCAGTTTCCAGGGGAGTATCTTTTCGGAAGAGCTTTTAAATCATTAAGATTCGTGGAAAGCCCTTTCAAAGGGCAAAAGGTCTTACGTAAATCTTACCTTAAATCGATTAACATTTCCGGATATCTATGGCATACGTTATTCTCGGATCTCAGAGACAGATGGAGTCAGTCTTGTTACCATCACCGAATCAGTTCGGGCTGGTGCACGACGCCCTCAGAGAAAGAATCTTAATGGATATTATATAGATAAGAACTCCAACAGAAGAACCTCTGATCACGGATCAAAATGAAAAAGTCGAAGAAGCGGTCAACAAAAGTGTATACCCTTTATTTTTCCAGCAAAAGTGGATAGGACTAAGGAATAGCAGCAAATATCGAAGCTGGAAATCATTCTTGTCTTATCCCTGATGGGGCGATGAGCTGACAGAAGGGCTTTGGCAGACACTGGAGATAAATCCACTGTCAAATCCTTCACCCTGAACCGCTTAGCGAACTCCGTTGAACCGGAATGAGAAATCAAGGATTTCGAATACGAGATCGAAAGGCCTAGATTACTCAATTCTTGCTCATACACGAAGGCCACAGCCTCTCCCTCTGGTCCTCATATAGCTATATGATATACTTCGTACGAGCTGCTCCGCTCCTCATCAGCGATAACCACGTCATCACCTAATACGGTATATTCCGTAACGTAAATAGGCTACCTGTTCTGCACACTAAAATATCATAATATGGTGGGAGAGCGAAGCGAGAGGCTGACCCACGGTAACTCGACTGATAAGGAGAGGAGCGATCTTATTTAGAAGCTAAGAATGTTCCGATTGAAGCTGTGGTTCCTGCTTTTGAAAGCACATCCTACGAAGTGGGAAGATAAGGGCAGCCCATCCTAAGAAAGTAAATCAATCCAACGAAGTTTCACGATCCAGTCAGCCTAACTAAAAGTCAATCCTTGCTTTGCTTTGAAGCTACTTCTTTCAACCATACTTTGGAGATCTTTGAACCTTGTTTGAGCTCCTCCTTCCCAGTGAAAGTCACAGTCCCGGGATAATAATAAGTCCTACTGTAAGCCATTGGCCAGCCTGCGCTATAAATATTTACTAGCTCAGATAACCAAACTTCCGGGTTAGTTAAGTCCGAATTAAAGCCAGATGCAGGTATTTCTTTAGCTATATCCTTCGCTGATCAACAAGGTTCATGCCGCTTACTTATGCTTCCGCTCTATCCAAGTCAAGGCAGATTGTCTGGTTCCGCCATAAAGGAAGAGATAATCCGCTTCTACGGTACTTCATCAAAGATAGCGACTAACATTTAGAGAGCTAGTGTCTCGGGTAATCGTTTCGCTGCTTTACCAGGAAGTACCATAAAATCAAAGAGTTGTGTTAGCTCTTGGGAAAGCCATTTTAGTAAAAGGCCGGTTAGCCTTGCTCTTTAGTTGATGGGAAAAATCCGGGCGAGCTGACCGGTTAAGCAGAAACCGTAGACTTCCATGAGGAACCCACCTTAGCCACCTCTCTTCGGACAGATAAGGAAGAGACAGGTACGAGTCCAGCTAAACCGGGATCGGAACTTCGAACTGCAAGCATTTCTTCCTCTTCAATGGAAAGTGAATGCCCTTCGCTTGAAGCTATCATCAAAGTCTGATTCCAGCTATTAGCAATCAATTCCCCTTTCTTTGGAACTCGATTTCGAACCTTTTTCAAGTCCTGTGAGAAAAATCCATCAATTCGCGCCAGGAACCATCATTTCTGAAGCAAAAACGGCAGGAGCGAGGTCTCATGGGCAAAGGCCTTGCAAACGGCTGTTGTGGCGCGCGAAACTGGCCGTTTTTAGCCTTTTTTACTTTTTAGCTTGGCTTGTGCGTTAAGTTTTTTACTCATAGCCTATAATGTATCCGTAACGCGAAAACAAAATCGTCAAGCTTCCTTCGTCACCCTCTAGTTACGAATAGTCGGGGCCTACCCGCTAAGCGCTCTACCATGAGCGAGTGGGTCGAAGCTAGGGTGATGCCTTACCATTGATCTACGAGGGACCATGTGAACTCAGTCGATAGCTTTCTTGAGCAGAAAGCGTGAGTGTGACCGCAGATCAAGTCAATCGCGTATACATCTCTCTTCATCGATCTCGTGTCCTGAGCCTTCCAACCCACCGCCCGCCCCTCTTCCTTCGCTGCTTGAGTTGAGTGCGCTAGGGCTGCGCTGGCTGAGCCTTATTCTTTTGCTGCCCTGTGCCCCACTCAAGCCCGTATAGAGATGGGCGGCGTGCAATACCCGCCAATGGCGATTAAATATTTATGCCTGCGAAGACTAACTATTGATTAACCGACCAAGCTCAGACTTTTTAGAGTAACGATTAGGGGTTGACTAAGTGCTATTTGGAGGTTCCCCGTCTGCTCTGTCCAAAGCCCGCTTCCGATAAAGCCCCTCGCCGAGCGCCGGACCAATGGACTTCGCCCAAAGCCTTGAGAGCCGAGGTAAGACTACTTCCCTCAAAACTACAGCTTTAATTAATATCCTAATGAAACTCACCGATTTTTGCAACTATTCAGGGGATTTCCTAAGGGCTATTAATGGTCTAGTCTCAATCAGGGGCGCTACCAATCCCCTTATAAATTTTCATCACCTCTACAAGTGAAAATGGAAGTCTGGTCTGGGTCTTCCTGTGCAGTCAGGCAGAATCAGAAGAAAAGAGGTAATAAATGGGCAGCCACTTCTACTCACCGGGATTCGTTTCAGGCATCATGCGTGAACTAAGCTTGGTCAACGTAGACTCTTCCGCGGTGGCATCCTTTTTTCTTGAATCTTCACTTGCTCAAAGGCTGAAATGAGTGAAAGCTAAGGCAGCTGTGGTAACTGGTGTAGAACGCGTTCTAGGCTTTTGCCCAGTTCAAGGCAAAGGGGGGCGTAGCGATACAGAATACGAGAGTTGCTCGTCACTAAAAAAATAGATATTTTAAGGAGAAGTTCTAATAGAGTGATCGGGTCAGCAGCAACCCGGGTTCAAGTGAGCCTTCTCTTCTCAAAGGCTTAGGCAAAAGAAGAAGTTTATACTCACCCAGAAAGAAAGTAAATATACTAGCTCACAGAAGGATAAAGGTCTGATTAGAAAAGCTCAGACGGAAGTACTGATTAAGCGGGAAGACCGACCTATTGAATTTAAAGGAACGGAAAAGATCCTTTGAAAGAAGGGAGCGAGGAACCTTTCAAGATGGAAACGTTTTTATTATTTATATAATATAGGCATAGGCTAGCTAGTGAAAGCAGCACCACCATGTTTTGCCGCTATACAAAACCTTACTTTGACTTTAAGAGATATACGAGTTCCCAAGTTCTTCAGGGTGTAAGAGGAGAATGAAAGATCCGGGTAACTAGAGACGGTAGGAGTCTTAGATGCGGGAGTTCCCTGTGTTAAAGCTTATATCTTATAGGAGTCCCCCGTGTTAAAGATAGGATAGGAAAAAGACTGAGGGAATCCGTTGCAGAAGGTGGACTACATCCCAGGCTGTTTAAGGAGCAGTTTGCAGCCGAACTAAGTGGAGGTACTTTCGCGGAACAGAGCAAAGACGCCACGATAAGGAAGGATGGTGTCCATCTAGTGTGAAGACTAAAAAGATACTTCATCTCCTCCGTGTGAAAACGAAGGAAGCGAAGGAAGATAGAATATCGAGTGATAAGTCGCAGCTTTTCAGCATACCAACTTCCCCGAGCAGGGGGTAGAACCATCGGGTGTCATCTTTTCGTTTCCACTTCCTTTCATTACTTAGAAGAAATAAAGGCTAGTTTCTGGGCCTATTTCGAGTACCGTCTTACTTATTCTAAGATAGATAGAACCATTACAAGACTCCATCACACTGACTGACTCTTGCTAAATCGACTTCCAATTCTAAATCTTGGAGAGAAATTGTACCAGGAGCGAAAGCCACTCAGATTGCTTGGCTATCAAGCTCACAACCAGTGAAAGTCCTTAGGAGAAATCTCTTTGTGAATTTGGACAGTTAGTCCAGTCTGAGCTTAGGTTTTGGCAATTTTGAAAGATAGATTTTTTATTAGATTAGCCATCCCCACGGGCTTCCTCTTCTAGCCTTGAAGAAAGCGTAAGAGAGAGTATATTCTGTCCTCTTCCTTTCTGGATCAGCTTGGTCAGTTAGTCATTGCTAGTATTAGATCAGCTGCGGGCAATGCTTGCTACCGGGAACAGATTTCATTTTTTTAGGATTTCGTCGTAGCAAGAACAGTAGCCTGCCCGGCTCTACTAGTCAAGTAGAAATTCAAGTGGATCAGGAAATTGGTTGGTTAGTTATCCTGGCTTGGGGCAAAGGCTCTCGTCCATTTCAAAAGTAGAAATTCACTTGAAAACAGACTTTTTTAGATTACCCGATCTACGAATAGATATGAAGTTAGTTAGAAACCTCTCCTGTTAGCAAGAGGCCTTTTTCCCGTGTCCGGTTGGAACCGACTGCCGAAAAGAAAGCTTGGAACCTTTCCTCCTTAAATTAAAGCCGTGCCCCTATTGAGTAAAGGCTTGACGTAACGTAAGAGGACATGAAATACGAATCATGTTTGTGAGAACCCTATCTATAAAGTTCAATCCCAGAGCCTCTGTAAAGAGACTGGACAATCATCTCTGTCGTGGGTCCTCGGAAGATTCTATATATATATAATAGAAATAGAAGAAGGAGGTGACACAGATAATGATCTTTCTTTGTTTGCAGCAGACTGACCTGCCCACAGAGCGGTAAAGAGCCAGCCTAAGCCAAATAGTCAGTGCAACTTTCCGTATTTCAAGTCAGAATATGTGGTGTGGTTGAAGAGAGGGCTGCTTCCCCATAACTATAAGATATAAGAGTGAGGCCAACAAAGAGCAAGGCCCGGCCTAGATAAGAAAGAGTAAGGATAAGAAAGACTCTTTTTAGAATTTTCAGTGGGTTTGCCCACTTTCTTCCGTTCATAATTCATAAACAAAAGGCTTTTCGGGTTATTTGCCAATGAATTACAAGAAGAATGGGGTTCGGGTCAAATCAAATCTCCTTACTAAACTAAGGATCCGCCGACATTGAAAAACTCTACAAAGGGAAATGCATTTTATAACAATTTCTTTTTCTTTGCCTTGCAAGCTGAACAAGGCTAACCTATCTTTCTAATTAAAATTTTAAAAGGCTAAGAGCGAAGAATAGACCTGACCAACTTACAGGGAATGAGCTTACTGCTAGTTAGATCTCTGCCTGCAGATACAGATATTGAGACTGGCTCTGACCTGCAGATAGAATAGAGGTCTTGGTACCGGATTGAAGAGAAGAAGAGTAACTGACGCAGTCTTTCCTGACGAATAGGTATCTTAGCCTTTCATATTGATTCCCCAGTGTTGCTCTATATACCGCGGGTCTTCCATATCTATCTCTTGTAGCTGCGTTGGGAAAGAAAGATGCTCAAGCTTTGCTTGTGATCCAGTAGGACTGCTCTGATCAATCAGTTTAAGCTTTATGGAAATCCTTCGATCTGCGGAGGTATTTTACCATCATAAAATTCGACTCAAGGCTGAAGGGATTTCAACCACTTTGCCCCTTCTCTTTCTTTCACTATTCCCATTTAGCTTTAGAAAAAGATTCTGCTCGTGAGGCTTGAAATGCCATCTGCACGAGGTTTTACGGTGGGCCTCGGTAAGCGTTATCTCTATCTGTCGGATAGGGGCCAACCTGTTTTATGAGCTGGTCATGAGTGCCTGTAGCAGCATTGAGTGATCAGACAAAGCCACCCACTCGAGCTCCGGTTGAGCTCTGGGTTCGCTAGAGCTCCATCACTCCCGCCGCCCTTCTCAGGGAACCGTACGTGGACGTTACCGCTCATACAGCTCCCAGTTTTGCCGATTGATCGATCACTACCACTACCATACTTCCATCTCGCGTACGCACTTTCCACGAATGACTCTCCATTTCTTTCCCAAGAGCCTCTTCTATTTCATCTATTCTACGTCAGACTTTTCTTCTTTCAGAGGCCGATTAAAGGCCGAAAAACCTGCGTTTATGATCCAACGAAGGTGCCAGTCTTATTGTATTGATTCCCGAAGTGAACTTACCGTGATTGCTTTAGGAGTTAGCCCCAAGAATGTCGAGACGAAAAAAGAGGGGGATTAGTGTTGAGAATTCGAGATTCCAATCCACGAAACAACTGCTGCTTATTCAGGTACTGTTAATGCTCCTATCGAAGATTCCCGAAACTCCCAATCAACTGTGGGACCCCTTTCTGTCAGGGGAGATTCCTTTGATAGTTGTGGAGCTCTGTGGCTGGGATGTCCAATCTCTCGATGACAAACGGCTCTGCGCTCCGGCGTAATAGCATGTGTACTAGAGGGGCTGAGTATTCATTCCAGAAGAGTACACTTGGCTTGGAAGCGGACTTAAAATAGAACCAGGCCCTTAATAATTTCAAGAGTAAGGGCGGTAGCTGAGCTCTCTGTCGACTGATAGTGAAAGATACAGGATTGATGAGCTTATTCGGATGCACGTTAGAAAACCGGGTGTTTTCTATACGCGTCGTTGGAACGCAGTTGTCCTTATAAAATTAAGGGTTGCAACCCCCAACTCGCACACCCAGAGGCACCAAGAACAGGAAATTTCATTGCATAAAGATGAATATTGTCTTAAGTATAAAACATCTTTAATACTCATTTCTTCTTTCATTACATAACTGTTCGTGGATTCCTCAGCACATGATCCATCTGGCCTCGCAGCTCAGCACACTGGGAAACAAACCGGTTTCACCGACCGACGTCGGTTTCTGCCCCAAACATCTATTCTGCTTGTTCTGCTAGATAGAAAGCTTGAAGAGAGAGTTCCCTACACGTGACTCTGAGCCGGTCATACCGTTCTCGCCAAAACTGAGCTCTCATTGCCCAAGTTTCCAGGTCATCTTGCGGCATTTGCAGGTGCTCATGCCCTGAGGCTTGCCGAAGCTGGTTTTCTTGCTGCCGAGGCCCCTTATCGAACATCTCAGGCTCTTTCCGATCTCTTCCTCTTCCTTGTTGCCATCTAGGATACTCAGCTGCGGTAGAGGGTCGGAATGCTCCCCCATCTTGTATCACCAACTCTCTTCCTTTCCAGTCTTCTCTAACTGCTTCCAACTTTTCCTGTGAGCCTTCTTTTCCAAACCAGTACGTGAATTAAGCCAAACCCGTTGTTCTGGGAATGAATTGTTTAAACCCAAATTGTCGGGCATACAATGCAGGAGCATAGCCTGTGCAACCTCTTGCACCCATGGAAGAGTTCCGCACCTTGCCAAAAATGGCCTTCCCCTTTCCAGATTGGCTTCCCATTCTATATTTCCTCTGTTTCCAAGTGGCCAAGCCAAGTATAAGGACTTTGCCCAAGAGCAGATTCTTTCACAATTAGCCAAAGACTACCACCGGTTACTGTACCAGAACTAGCAGCGGTTATAGATTCACTTCCTCCAACAGGAAAGAGAGCATATGACTCAGATTCTATAGGATCAGCGCGCTAAAGCACAGCTGAGGATGCAGTACTATGCTAATAAGCACAGAAGAGAGAGGACCTTAGAAATGGGGGATCTAGTCTATCTCCAGCTATATCTTTTTCGCCAGAGCTCAGTTACTCACCAACCTACTCTAGGCCTCTCTTCGCCGAGACATCACAGACGTATTAACACCGTCCGATGCTCAAGCCTTACTTACTTGGCCGTCGGGAAAGACCTAATGACCAAGCACACCAATCCAAAGACAGATTGGTAGAGAATTGCTTACAGTTTGTTGACTCGGTGAGACCTCCCGCTACAACTCCTCCTTTCTGACTTAGTCTTACCGAAGCTAAAAAGCTAGTTCCAGGGAAGCGGGCAGAGGTTGTTTTTTCCTTACCTCCTTACCCAGAAGGAAATGGATCTTAGCTGGTTAGGTTGCCGGCTTTACTAAAGCTACACTGGGCCTTCGGCTTCTTGATCCGATCTCCTTATTGACGCGCAATACGCACTTTTTGCACTAGAGATCAAGGAGGATTCGAACCTCAATATCCCGGTATAGAATGGGCTAGATGCCTTCCGATCGTCAGATACAATACACGACTTTATCTATGCAATTAGTTGAAGACTAAATCTCACTAAACCTTCTTTCTAATCTAAGTATGATTTATAGGGGTCACGAATGGAGAAAGTTTGATCTCTCCCGACGACAGAAGTTATCAATTGTTGGGCTTTTCGGGCTTATTAGGCAAAGAGGTCGGATAGCTATAAGATAGATATGGTGCGCCTCAAAAAGGATTCATCTCCGCAGGGACAAGAATCTCTTTACTTTTCCAGACTGCTTTGAAGCATTGGTGATAGGTGGAGAGAACAAGCCCGTACAAAACAAAAAAAAAGAATTCCAAGGTCTCCCGAGGAGGAGGAGCTAATGAGAAGTTGGGTCGGCATCAATGGAAAGTTGCTGGGATCCTAATCTTCCCTTCGTCGCTGTAAGTGGACTCAAACTCTTCCTGAAATAGGGACTCGAAATCTAATACAGCCGTTAGGAGAGATCCCGGCAGAAGATGCCAACTTGGGCATTCAAATTCACTAGTATTCTTCGCAACAAGTCTTATTCCTATTGCTTCTAGCCCCATTACATACCATTGATAGCCATTTCTAATCTATCTACCTATTTGAGAACAAATCCTATGACCACATTCTCCTTTGAGTTCCGATCTTACATTCATTCAGAAAGCTAAGAACTTACTTCTTCATCTATATATGTATAGTTAGAAATCTCGGATTTGATTTGAACCGTTGATGACTTATATATATATAAATCCATACCTTCCAGTCGCGGATACAGCCAGTTTTCCAGTGCTAGTTGAATATCCAATTGAAGATCCTCCAAATCCATATCATATGCATATATATATATATCCTCAAGTCCTATAGCCAGTTTACAAAGTGATACCATGGGGGGAGATTAAGATCCACTAGAAAGAGAGTTACCAAATACGAATACAGTTGGAGATCAATATTGAAAGTGAAAGCCAAAAGCTGTGGCTAGAGCAAGGGTAGGAAAGGCAGCACCGACCCATTGTAAACCCGGTCAATCAAAGGTAGCATTAGGTGGGAAACCGTCCAGAAAGATTTTTATTGGATTGTTAGGAGAGCTCTGTTCGTCGAACTCCGGTGGAAGGCCCGTTGAACACCCATGCAACTCCCTACTTGGTCGATCGATGCGCACAGAAGGAGAGCTTGTTCTTCCAGAAAACGCCTATGTTAAATCGGTCAATCAAGTCGAAAGCTTTCAGGGAGTTGAACCTGAAATCAAGCTTTGACGGAGCGGCGAAACCCCCTTTGTCACTTAAAGGGGAAGCAAGAGAAGGGGGCCTTCTGACATTTATTAATCCCAGACCGCTTGTCTTTTGCCGATCGCTTGCTTACTAGCTTTCTAGTTGACAGGGACGGAGGGAAGGGGGATGGTTCATTGAAAGGCCAACCCAAGCTGTTTTTCATTTACAACCCTTTCCTTTTCCGTTTGCTGTTCCTGCAGCTTTCTCCCCGGTGAAAGATCAATCAATTGGCTCGCTCGATCTGGAATGGAACCGGAGAATATGAAATGGGCTCTCGACCCTGGCCTTGCTTAGTTTACCTGTCCTATCGTATCGAATAAGGTTTCCCAGCCTAGCCTATCCCGGTGTCTGCTACCGAAAGAGAGAACCGGTCAAAACCAGTCCAACCTCTTCATGGTCACATCCCCTTATCTGACGCTTTTCGTGTTGTTGCATGTGCCTTACGGTATCCAGATCCAGTCCTCTCTGCTTCCTATGATTGAAGTGAAGATCCGCAATAGACTGTCTGCTTTCCTTGGAGAAATAAGGAATATCTTTATAATAGAACTGGGGACTAGAGGCCTCTCCGATTGAGAGGATAAAGTCTGTGATTCAAAAACCAAACCAGTTGTTAGAGCTGGGTCGGATAGGCAATCAACATGATTGGTCCCGTCCCAGTTTAAGTAGTTGGATGTGAGTGCGTCGGATAAGCGAAAGCAAGCAGTAGATCGAGAAAAGAAAGAATACGGATTGCAACCTACAGATGAAGAATCCGCTTCATTGTTCCCACCATCTATATCATCCAAGAATATTGTATAATAATAATAGAGGAAGAAATCGTTCAGTGATCGCTACGCTTGATTGGGGGCTACCCGCACAATTTTGGCTAAAAAGCCATCTCCTTGCTCTTCCTCATTATCACCTACTCCAAACACGAAAGTAAAGACCAATAAATCTGTCTACATAGCTCTCCTTTGAAGGTGGAGCTTGTACGTCTTCCCATTCCAGGGTCAATCGAGTCTACGAACGGAGTGCACCAAATTCATTCTTTTTCGAGACAGAGTAAAAAAAGAAAGTCTTATGGTACGTCGTCCACGGGGTTGGGGAAGTGCCTTTGCTCCCGTTCCCAATCGTTGACCCTGACAGTGAACTCGTAAACGAGGCTTTGACCGGAATTCAACAGGGAATCTCGGTTGTTTGATACGTAATCGAGATACTCATTCATTTGAATCCCGGGAAGCTCTTTCTAGCCTAATATCCTCTTGGATCTTTTGAAGAACGTCAGAGCGCAGCTTTCGATGACTACGTAAAACGAGTTTCATTTGACTTCGCTAGTCATCTATAGTTGGTGCTTCCGGTTCTCTTTCCCCGGCGGGTTGACCAGGGGAATCCTTATATTCGATCGGTGGGTGAGGTAAAGATGTTTTGAATCTTTACTTGCTTACGAGCGGGAGCAGCGTCTTTCTTATCGTCTACGTGGAGGAGATCTTCGCTTTGGATGCCTTTGAATGCTCTTTTCCCACAATGTTTTTTGGAAAGTTGCTTCCGAGCACATATTCAGCATAAGGTATGATGGGAGGGAAGGATCTATCCGTGACTTCCTAGCTCAAAAGGTAACCTTGTCAATGGGAAGAGGGAATAAAGCCGGACATCTCGAAGAAAAAAAGACTTTTTCAACAGGAATGCATCAACAAAACTGCCCTTCCATATAGATCGTCGTGGCATGAACTTTGTCAATAGATTCCTAGCCTTCCTATTTAGGAATGAGCTTTCAGGCCTACAAAAAGAGTGCCTAGCCAGAGAGTGGAAATGATCCCGCGAAGCCGGTCAGGCCTTATCTAGCTTTAGGAAGAAAAAGGCATACTGTCCCTACGAAAGCATCCATTTCATGAGTTGAACTGGCTCTGCTCCTTGCTGGAGGAAAAAAGAACGATATTATGTATGTTATTCGAAGCCTTTTAGAAGTCCGAGCTTTCCTTTCAATTCGTGTAGCGAGGTCCTCTTCTTGCTTTTGTGCCCTAGCATTCTACTGGATAGCTCCTACCCTTCCTTTATCCTCCTTGCGCTATGAATTGGCTTTCTTGTTGTTAATGGGCAGACAAACTTATGACCCAGACCAGACGTGGGTGGGCTTTTTTCTAAGGAAAAAGTATGACCTTAATCTACTTTCTCGGGTATCTAGCTTACGGAAGACAAGGTCTTGACGTTCTATAGATGAACTAGCATAACAGACATGCTTGAATTTAGAAAGGCAAGACAACTCTGAATCACTCGTTGAATACAAAGCAACTTTCGCCCTATCCTGACGGGAGGGAACTTATGAAGAAGACTGACCTGTGCTCTTCCTGTAATGTAATCTGACCTTACTATAGTAAAGCTTTTGGCTTATTGATCTCCAACTGTATTTGTGTAAAATTCCACAAGATTAGTTAATGATTCCCACTCTGCTAAATTCAATCTTCCTGAAAAGGGATTGCGAAAAATAGCTTTCTGAGTTATTGAGTTATGACTTAGGAGTGTTGGGAGGTTTCTTTCCTATGAGTTCTGAGTGAAAGCTGTAACTAAATAGCTAGAGAAAGTATAATAAACTATCCTATCCTATGTCTTTTCTCTTTACATATCGGTACGTTAAACAACTTTATGGCCTGAAGACTTGAAAGACCTTTAGTTCACACCTCCTAGAAAGAGTCTTCGTCTTCTTCCAGGACTACTGATGAAAGAAAGTTACTGGCTTACAACATAAAGAGAACTGACTTGTATCTAACTGGATTGCCTATCACTAACAGACTAGCTGAACATGAAGAAACATCTATGATTCCAGTGATCACTTAGTGTAACATCAGAGGAGATAATCTAACTAACAATCTGAGTACTATAACCACGCTGCCTGTATGAAAAAACAAACAGGGAAAAGCAGAGGGAATTCAGAAGACCGGTTTACTAAGCTTTTTCAGCAGGACAAAAAAGTGGAATCGACTTCTATTTATGCCTTTTTTTTTCTTGCATCGTTCAGAGCGCCAGCCAAATGCATGACCCAGTGGTGGTCTTCTTCTAACTCAGTGATGTACATCATGTGCTCATCTATCAGGGAATTCTTCTCGAAGAAAACCACGAATCACCAGAACAGAGATGGAAGAGTTCCGTTCCCGACGATTCAAATCTTTAAGAATCTTATGTCGAACTGAGATCCAGTGAGATTGACAACAGAGAAACCTTTTCTAGGCAGGATTCTTTTGATTGAATAAAGAGGAAAAGTTCTCACCTATCTCAAAAAGGCGTTAAATGCTGCTTTGAAGGTCGATGGGGACTTTCCCACGGCTCGTTCTCGGATTTACCCTTGTTCGGAAAAATCTGCCATAGTCTCAGAGCTGAGATAATGGACTGCTTTCCTCTGAGACTATGTGGTATCAGAGCGATTCGAGATCAATCAGAGAATTATATATATTATCTTATTTGTTTAAACATTTATATCTGTTCTGGTATTTGGGTATGTGGGCAGATATATAATCTATTCACAGGTAGGCTCAATACGAGCCTCTATGTGAATAGTAATTCTTCCTCTGCCGAGCATCTCCAAGCCTTACTTGACTCATTTGGCTACGAACCTTCCGAGGTTAGTTCTAGTATGGCTAGAGAAAATATAAGTGCCAATATGGCTACTTCAAGTCAAGTACCATTAGAAATCCCCGAGGTATAAGCCAAGAGGTTGCCGATGGTCAACCAACCAGGGCGGTTTCAAGAGGCGCAGCAGGCTCAAAGTAAACAGCAGCCCCCCTATCAGTATCTGAATCAGCCGCGGGTTCCTGACCAACATACCTTGCCGCTCTCAGTAGACTCTAGTCCATCTCATTCTTTGACCAACTCGGAACAGCCGATACTAAATCCTTTCATAAGGGCTGAGTCGAGCCATTCCACTTCAAATCCAGGGCCAATAGAGCCGTCGGTCGAGCAAGGGCTCGACCCCGCACCCGAATGGGGACTGATGTCTTCCCCTTGATCCGCTGGAGCAAGGTTAGGAAACATATTTGAAATATCGGTTTCCGCCCCCGCAAACCAAGAATCAGTCGGTGAGACTGGATGAAGTGGACCCTCGACCGACGGCTAAGGTACGTCAGGCATATTATTAAATTAAATGAGGCATTTCCTATTGATTTGTCCCCTGGACTGGACCTATTTAAAAATTTCCATTACTTTCATCTGACCGGACAAGATACCCCCCTTCTCCTTTTTTATGGGACACCACCTTCTCCTTTTCAGAAAAAGAATTTTCACCCGTCACCACCTTTTCCTGCCCGTTCTTTTGTATTTTTTTCTCGGCCTCTGGACTACTTTCGCTCGGCTTTTTCCAGACCGGGATCGCGCGGACTCCCTTCCAGCCATACTCAAATTGCGTAGCGAAACCTAATGATTGATTCATATAAATCACCAAGCGAGAGTTGAGATAATTCAAGAAGGTGGAGGTGAAGGTGTGCAAAGATGCTACGGCCAAAAACGCGTATAGGAAGAGCGGGTGAGCGGTAAAAAAAGAGATTGCAGATGTGAAAATAGGCTCCATGAAAATAAAAAAAAGAATCTGCTCTGCTCCCCCCTGCCCCTGGGAAGACTTGTTGGAAATCACCGGTTGGGTTAGGCCAACCAAGAAAGAAATGGGATTTTTGGGCGTAACATTCTTTTGCTTCTCTTACGATATTTCTACTCAGCTTGAAAAGAAGCCTCAAGCCGATAAGAGCTCTTCATCATCTTCGAGAATTTCGAAAGAAGAACTGAGAGGTCAATCACGGCACACATGCTATATCTGGCTTTCTTTTGATCCCCTTGTTGACCAAGCAAGGTCGCACTGAGAACACCAACGGAACACTTTATTACCCCACTGAAAAGCTAGTGTGCAATGACGACCGGCCCGCAAGCTACTCGATTTTCTTAGCTGCTCTGGATTCTAGATGCTACTTACATATGATGTTTTCTTTCACAAGGTGGCGGCATAGCGGAAAGCGGACAAAAAAAGCTGTTCCCATAGCGTTACGTAGGCTTAGCTTAGCCTCTCTCTCTATCTTTATAGATGCAAATATCACCAGTGGACAGCGGGATGCCACACTAAGAAAGCAATCGCCAATGACCGACGATGTAAATCTGCCTTGCTGGCAGGAATGCTAATGGATTTTCCCCCAGTGAGTCGCGTCCGAATTGTAATTAACACCAGCAGCGGCGCAAGAGATCAAAGCGGCAGAAGCGAAAGGAAGGTGTGATTCCCCATTAAGAGGTTTCGAAATACAGAGTGTTGGGTGGAGTATGAGAGAAGAGTGGTCGGGCGAGCACTAATTGAACACCGACCTAATTTGACTTGGCAGGGCACGGGCATCAGCCTTATTTCCCGGGCATTCATCTATTTGGTTAGAAAAGCTTTTGAATGTCTCTTCCAAGGCTTTCCAACACTAGATAAGAGAGACCTTCACCTTGGACTGGAGTGATTTTCCCTAACCTAAATCGAATTCATTAATTTGAATTAGCCTTATTTTATCTTTAAGCTTAGTGAGGGAGCTACTGGCCGTAGCGCCCGAACGATAAGGGGAATGGTGCGGTCGGACTAAGCAGACTGAAATGAATGCTTTTTTCCCTGCCTCCCTTTATTGGGAGTCCTAGCTACTCTTTTTGATTAAAGTAGCTCGCCTTTGGTTTTTCTTTTTGTCTTCCCTCGGTCTTAAAGTACGTTTCCGTTTTCACGAGCAGAAATACGATTGATTGAAGGAGGCAACGAAGGGGACGAAGTAGCAGCAGCTTTATAAGATATTGGGCAGATTGCCCAGACCCCTTTTATAACGTAGTTGGGGATTCTGCCTGGTTCCATAGAGGGAAGAATGGCGGGGGCCAGAGAATTTGTTCCGACTTTGTCTCGGAAACTGTATGGGAATAAGGCTTTCTCATTCAGCGCAGTTGCAGCCTATTTAGATAGAAATATACGACAAAGCGCTGTTCACGTTAAAGCTACTGTGTTGACTGTAACTACACTACGATATTTCTTTTTTACAGCTACTTCTGATTCAATTGTGACAAGAGCCGATAAGCAAGCAGCTCGCCTTAAATATAAATAGAAATTGCGAGAGGTTTGAAGGCCTACCGGTGACCGGCTTTGCGGGACCGCCATATGGCCTGGTCCACTCTTGGCTAAGGGCGGGACTTTCTCGATCACTGCTTCTCTCACTGACAGACTATAAATTCAATCTATTCTTATATAGAATGCCGATCACACCTCAAATCAACAAGCTAGTCAGCTATCTTCTTCTTGCTAGGCATATCTATTCAATTAGGATAGAGGTACTGGCAGCTATACTAGCAACTCTCCTATCAATCAGGTTACCAGTGACATGCTAAAAGCAAGCTGACTTTGACTGGATTCTGTCTACTAGCAGCTATTGGAATGGGAGACTGGCAATGTATTCAATCAGTTACCTGACAGGCAGCTTCTTGATTCTTTCCTGTCTGATTCCCCATCCCAAGCATAGCATTTTATAAGCAATTTGACTTATTATATAAAATATTTACTGTAACTCTATCTTATCGGAAACTGCACAGGATAAGCTATGGGATCTATTGCAAGCTAGGCCCGGCTACCTTTTGCAATTGGAAAAGTTATATGTCGAAGCGGGAGCTGGTATGATATACGACGAAATGCCAGGCTATCGATGTTCTTACTAAATGTTGCTTAGGAAGAGTGGCATTGTAGCCCCAGAGCTAACGAACCGTGTTTGCGAGACTGGTCTTGCGAAGATGTAGTTGTTGAACCACGCCTATCTCTTGTTTGCTCTCCGCATCGTCAGACCCCCCCTGCCCGTCGACTTACTGAGTTCCTAGGAAGGAGGCTAGTTTACTTAGAACAAAGAACAAACCCGCTTTAAGTCCGGTTTTCACTACCCGGTTTGAAAGCTTCTGAGATAACTGTAATAATTCCTGCTGTCAGGAGTCTGTAATTAGCTAGTCCCTGCTCTAAATCATAGTTTCTAAGTTCCTGCTTTTGAAAGCAAGGGAAAAAGATGCTCGACTGTAAGGAGAGGGAGTGAAGCCATCCCAACTCGGGTAATACCAGGTAATAGTCAACCCTCGATTTGACTGAGAAGTAACTCTAAAGTAGCTTCTTAGAAAGTGAGGGATAGTTCCCAGGAGTTCAAAGCATTAGTAGGATAGCTGATTCCTCCCTGGGAGGGAGGGAGAAGCTAGCCAGACGTTCCAAGCAAAGGAAAGCGTGCCAGCCGGCATCCTAGAAAAGGATCCTGCCTTAGAGCTACTCTGCTTGTACTCCTACTGAAAGCTAAGTCCGGTTTCGCCTTTGAGCTAATTCCGGTTTAGAAGGAGTTGCAGCGAGCGAAGGAAGTTTCCATCAAAGTAAGTAGCTTCTGAGAAAACGAGGGGCATCTCATAGTTCCTGATAGGCGAATCCTTAATCCGGTCTTGCTTCTTCCGCTCTTGTAGCTTTGAGTTGAATTGGAGTTCCCACTCTTAGAGACGAGGGATGCAGGAGTTCCTCGTATTAGCTAGGCGATTCCCTGCTGTTCTTTCCCGTTGTAGCTAAGCAGTAAAGTGAGCGAAGCCCTGCCGCCAAGGGCGAGCGGGCAAGCCTTGTTCTCGGTAGTATAGTATACCCCGCGTTCAGGAAGGAAGATGCAATCCAACGAAGGTAATACCATACCAGGAAAGTCGCTAAGAATGAAGCTCAGAATGGAGCTAGTGCAGCTAAGAATTAGACCTGAGAGATGAGGGATAAAGCAGCTAATGCCAAGACGGCGTAGCTAGTAGCCTGTGCTGTTGTTCCCGGTTAAGCCGGCAAGCGTTGATCGTCATCCCAACCTAAAAAGTCAATCCTAGCTCTTGCAGCTAATCCTTAATCCGGAAAGCAGCTAGAGCGGTTCCCGGCAACACCATCCGCCCAGCCGGTAGCCTAACTAAAATCAATCCTCTTCGACGGTTTTCTCATTCTCGGAAAGCGGCGATCATACCCGGCAGTCAGCCTTTATATAAGTTGTTCCCCGCTCCGCTTCTACAGTCCGGTTTTGACTCTTTAGTTCTTTCCGGTCTAGCTATTGGAGCTATTGTTCTTCCTGGCATGCCGGATAGGCGATTCCATAAGCGGTTTCGGCTAGTTAGTTCTTTTCGGCTTGAAAGCACGTCTTTCATCAAAGCTGTTCGTTCCCCTCTTCCAAGAGCGAGCTAAGCCCTGCCCTAAGGCCAAGGGCGTAAGTGAGCGGTAGCCATGTGGTCTAGCTCTTCGGCTGTGCTGTTCTGGGCTAGTATACGATCAGGACTTCGATCCCACGCGTCACAGCCGTCAGCCTAAAAGTCAATCCTAGCTTCCTGCTTAGAAAGAGCAACCCTGCCTTTGATTCCCGCCTAAACTAAGAAGAAACCCTCACTCTGAAGCACCAGCTTTTATTCCGGAGTTAACTTATAGCTTAGCTCTTTCCGGTTATCAAAGCAGCGAGCGTGACGGTGAATCCTTAACTTAATCCGGAGTTGCTAGCTTCTGTAGCTTAAGCAGGACAGGAAGGTACTAAAATACCAGGAAATGAAGATACCATCCCAACTTCCTCATCAGGAAAGGATGTTTCACCAGGACAGGAAATCCTCCCAATCCAGTCTTTTCAGGAAGTATTCGTAATTGGACTATTTACATTCTTCTCTCTCCCACTCTTAGATAGCGAGGGATCAACAAGTAGCTCCCCGAGTTCCTCGTATTAGGGAACGTCTTCGACGGTGTAGCTAGTCGACGGTTCGTTGTTCCCTTGTTGCCGCGGCGATCGGTAGCACGTCAAGAAAGAACTCTCCTTCTTCGCTTCGCTTTCCCGCCAAACTTAAAAAACTAACCCTGGCTTTGAAGTTCCTTGTTTTGAAAGGGAGGGTGACGAAGGAACCAGGAGTAAGCGAGCGGGCAAGCCGATTATGAATTGAAAGTAAGATTTGGCTTTGACTCAAATCCTAGCTTTTCAGCTACTTCTTAAGCCGTTGCTGCTTCCGGAACTCCCGGGGACGTTGTTGTATTTATTGTCGACTGTAATTCCTGCATGTGAGGGTTTCCCTGCAGCTAAGCCATTTCGACTGTTGAATTCGAGTTCCCACTCTTAGAAAGCGAGGGATAGCTGCCATGCCAGTAGTTCCTCTGATTAGCTTTCCCGCCTAAAAACTAATTCCTCAGCCGGTGCTGCTAAGCTCAAAGTAAGGATATCACTCGCCGGTTCTTGTTCCCGGATCGATGAACCCGTCTATCCTAGCTTCGCAGCTACTGCTTTTATTCCTAAGTTAGCACCCGGCTCTTTCAGGTTTGACAGCAGTTGTAGCCACCGCAGGTCTTTCCTCGGGGAGGGCGAAGTGAGCGTCTGTTGTTGGCGGCATCCTAACCAAAAGAACTAGCCCTTTCCTTGCTTCCTGCTTTTAGAGAGGACGAAGAAAGTCGCTCTTGTAGCTAAGAGTTGATTCGTTGTTGCGGTGTAGCTTTTGAGTGAAAAGTAGCTCTTAGAGACGAGAGGGATAATAAAGTAGCTTAAGCCGCTTCTTCCGCTCTTCCTTCTTAAGCCGGTGTAGCTATTGCAGCTAAGAAAGTAGTTCTTAGAATGAGTGGAATAATTCCTGCTTAGAATTCAGCTAATGCAGCTTAGAACGAAGCTAATCCTTAATCCGTTGCTGCTCAAAGCTTAGAGAGGAGCCGGCTAGTCCCATCTACGAATAACAGGAAATCCAACAAAGGAAGATGCCATACCATGAAAGGAAGGTACTACCCTAAAAGTACTTCCCTACCTGGAAATCTTGCTTGCTCTTAGAGTTGAATTAGAGTTCAGACTGTAAATCAATCCTTGCTTCGAATCACCTTGACTTGAGGAAGAGTGGAAAGGAAGTATGAAAGTGACGGTGTTGTTCCCCGCTTTCAAAGCAGTTATGCCAAAAATACGGGGTTTCTCTTTCCTCGGGGAGGGAGAAGCTAGCCAGACGTTCTTAGTTAAGCCTGAAAGCGATCGCAATCCCACCCTAAGAAAGTAAATACCTGGTTCGGAAGTAGGAAATACTCAAGTAAGAATTTCAAGTAAGACTCAAATCCCATTCTTTCAATCGTTGCTTCGAATGCCTTAGTCCGGATTTAACTTATAGCTCTTTCCGGATAGCCGATTCCTTCCTGGGAGGAAGGGAAAGACTTACTAAACTAAAAGACCAAAGACTGGCTTCCTTACTGCCTTGGCTCCTAGGACTTCAACCAAGGAATGGGAAGATAGAGAGACAGAGACAGGAAAGAAAGAGATACAGGAAAGCTAAGGATATAACGAAGGGCTATACTCTTTCTTACCTCCCCTGCTAGCCCTTCTTAAAACCAGAAAGCAGAGAATAACCCATAAAAAAGCACTGACTGGCCCAGAGGACTATTATAAAGACAGAGACGCAGACTGGCCTACTTTCTTGCTTTCTACTGGCCTTACTACGCGCAGGCTTCGCTTTTAACAATCTCTACTGTTACTGGTTAGACCGACTTGCTGGCTGATTTCATTCCTTCCCGCTTCCCCCATTCCGTGTCTCCAACCGGCCATAGTGAACTTAGATGATTCATCCTAGCTTAATAGGGTTTTCGCCTTTCCCTCGTCCATGGGGCTAGCCTCTTATCTGCTTTCATAGGCTATCGATCCTTCACCTCAATTTCACAAGCAATTGAGTGGCTTAACGCTCCTCCTTCTCCCATTCAATGCTAGAAGTGAAAGGACAGTAGGTAAGGAAATTTCTTTTCTCTGAAGAATGTGATCCCCAATCCCTAATAACTAAATTGCGTACATAAGAGACAGCTGGTTCCTCCTTTCTTCTCTAGTATTCCCTGCTTGAACACAATCAAGGCTTTTTTGTTTCAACTCCCTATCTTCCAATCTCATGAGATGCAGCTTCTCTTCCGACTTTCTTGACTCGTCCCTCCCCTCCTGCCGGACTACCTGTATCGGAAGGCATTCCATTACCTGAAGTAAGGGCACTTGAATTCTGATCCTCAAATGCCGTTGACGTTGCCCTTTAGCGATTGACCCCTTAGGCTGAGGACCTCCTCACCTCATCTCCTTTTCATTCTCTGGCCGATGATAGCTGATGGAACAAAAGAAAAACTAGTGTCTTGAGTGCGCTTGCTGCTGGCTTTGTTCTCAGCTCAGCTGGAAATCAAGGGCTTTCCGACCCCTCTTCCCCTGTCTGCTCCGCTGGAAACGGGGCTGTCAGAGGACTTCTCCGATTATAGACTGTTAGAAAGAAGAAATTCAGCTTTTCTCCTGACAGTTGATCCTCCCCCTTGCGATCAAGTGGCTGCTTAGTGGCGTTCAGCTCTTGTTCTTTTTCTGCTTTCGCTTCTTGAAGAAAGGGGAAAAAGAGCTCTTCAAAAGACAGCAATTGCTTAGATAATCAATAGAGTGGCTGTTGTCTATCCAACTCTTTCTCCTCGTCGGTGAAGTGGCATTCTCTTTCTCTTCTATTATAGTGTGATCTTTCATCAACCCCGGCTCGGCACGTATCTTTTGAATCTGAGCTGGCTTGTTGAGCTTGCCTCTGATCGCATTCCGTTGACCTGTGATTCAATGGACTATATGTGTCCGGTTCAGAAGTGGATACAGAAGACATGGCAGGGCCGATGATGACTCATCTAATTCCGTGCTGTGCTTTTAAAAATCCCGCTCAATCACGTAAATAAAGATCAGATAGTTAGTCTTCCTCGCCGGCTGGGGACGCACCCCTTTCTCTGACATCAAATTCACTGATAGCGATCGATTAATGAATGGCGGGTGAACTCGTTCTCCGATGAGAGTTTCCTGCTTTCAAGCCAGTCAGACCTACAAGTTCGCTTGCTGGATTGGTTGGGATATAGGTCGGTGTCATGGGAAGAAGGTGAATCAATGGTAGAACAAGGGCTTCTTTCCCTCTTGTCGATTGGTTTAGTTGAGCTCAACCGGGTCTTTCGCAAAGTCAAGTGATTGTCTAGTAGAAATAGAAGATCAAGCTCGGGTGAACACTCATAAATTCAATGAAATCAGGTGCCATTACACTCTCTCCCAATGTCATATGGAGTGGCTGGTGCATCTTCGACATTCAGATAGGTAGCCCATTTCACGATGAGAGATATAAGATCGGGTTAGAACGAAAGCTAGCCTTCCTGATCTTATATACGCTATTTATGTCAGAGGCGCCCAAAGCTAGAAACAAGAGAGAGAGAGAGGCTGGACGGTGAGGCAGATAAAGAGAGATAAAAAGCAGCATAAGCAAGATTTCGAGTAGAATATTCAAAGCTTTTGAGTAAGTAAGATGGATGAATTTGGAAGCAAGTGAAAGAACTAGTTGCATAGATATAGAGAAAGTCTTTTCTCTTCAAAGAGAGGGTGATATGAGGGTTTTAAGATCGGTTTTGACGTCGACTTCGACACAGCTATAGTGACCCGAATGACGGGCTATAGGTATCTAGGGTAGTAGCCTTAGTCTTAGCATGCCAAGGTAGGTCTTCTTTTTCTTTAGGTCGCCTAGATCTCTTGCCTATGTAGTAGGCTTATAAGGTTCTATAGTCGCAGCGGTGGTCACCTTTTTTTTTCTTTCTAAGTAGCCTTAGATCAGAGTAGGTGGATGTTCGCCTTTAGACCTCGCCAGTAGAAAAATGTTCAAATTGGATTGAGTCTCGCAAGCCTTTCGTACAGGGGAATATGGCATAGCTGTCCGATCCTCTGATGGATAAGATTAGTCGCCTTGAACGGGCAGTTAATAAATTGAGTGGAGACAAGTATGATGTTGCAGATCTTGATAATCTCTCCCTATACCTATACGCTGGCTGTATCGAGTGTATCGTCCATGTACGTCTAATCTAACGTAGGAGCACCTAAAGCTATGACTTGAAGAATATCCGTAATGGAATGCATCTCCTTTTTTGAAGAAAGGGGCGTCCAGGACATCTTGTAAAAGAAAAGCTAATGCATCGGTTAAAACCAGAGTGGGAGAATAAGCTAAGCTTTCTTTAATGTTAAGTTTACTAGGAACCTTTTCAAAGTTTGAGTTCCTAGATTGAGAAGATAAGCTTCAATCCCATACCATACCATACAATACATCTAAGGTCTCGTTAAAATAAAAGGCTCAGGCCACTGCCACTCCTCTAGTGAACCAGTCAAAAGGAAGTCTAGTTATTGCAGTTGCGGAAGGTAAACTCTTTATCTTGCGACAAGACTCAATTCAATAAGGAAAGGTCGCTTGGAAACAGAGTTCTTTCCTTCTACTCCTCACTCACTTACAGTAGAGTAAGAGTACGGAAAGGATTAGCATTGTTGGTTGGAACTTCCTCGATACAGGTTCTCTTCAGCTTCAAAGCAGGAAAAAACTACCTTAACCTTTCCCCAGCGGGATAGAATCGAACTCTCAATCCAGGCTTAGACCAGCTCGAAGCTATACAAAAGATCCTTCTTAGTAACATAAGCCAATCCATTCAATGGAAGGGAGTAAGGGCAAAAGCTTCTTCCACTCTCTAAGGAGAAAGTACAAAAACTTCTTGCTACCCTCTCCTCTCCCGACAAAGTCACATGCCAGGCTTTCAACCCGGCCTCCTGTAGGTCTACCAAACTAAAGGCCATCTCGCCTCTACCGACTCAGTGTAGCTAACCATTTTTCTTATCCTTTTTAGTCTGAATTCCTGAGTCCGAGCTAAAGAGCGTGAGAAACCCTATCTACACCTAGCCTTTGGGGCTAGCCTTCTCCAGCGTCTGGAAGCCAATCGTTAACAGTCAATCTCCCGTGAGTTGCCTTCATTCCCGCATTCACTCTAGCGGAACATAGAAAGAAGTGCCCTATTTAAATTTAAAGAGCATCTTCGTGTCTTTCCCTTACGGTCTGAAGCAACTGAACGGAGTCCAACCTCAAAAAGGGGACATCATCCCGAACCTCCTAACATCTCTTCTTTATCAGTCACATGCCAGGCTTTTTACCCAGCTAACTCTCAAACTCAGTCAGGAACATAGAGAAATTGAGAAGCTCCGGATCTTTCTAATGAATTTACATATATAAGAGTAAGAGTCCCCTGGGTTAAGCACGCTAGCTCTTTAGTAATAAAAGAATCCGGTTACGGAGAGAAGGCTTGGCTTGGGTAGCTTGAGTGGAAACGAGAAGAAGAAAATGACTAGACTGACGAGGGCATTTAGGGCGGTGCAAAATCCATGAGTGTAGAAGGAGCTAGAATAGGTGAAGACTTAGTTCTTTAGGGTCCCGCTTCCTTTAGGGGACTTTTCCAACGTTAACTATGCTCGCTCAAACAAAAACCAGCAAGGAAGAAGAAGACTCCAAAACAAAAGCCCAACAACTGGGACTGAGCGCAATCTGATAAAGGAATTGAATTGTGCTTATGCCGAGAAGTCTTTGACTAAAGCTCGGGCGCTAGCGTCGTGTGAGACAATTCATTCATAGTGGACCCAGAAAAGGGGGACGAAGTCTGGAAGGCGACGTAACAAAGTTCTGAGCATCGGTACTTGCCAGTTACAAGCTAAAATCACACGTGATGTAAATTCTGAGCCGATAGGCGAACCCCTACGAGAAGAGTTTCAAGCCGCTCGGGAAATCTGTCGATTACCACGCTCCGACTCTAAGAGTTCGATTTCGAATAGTGAGTGCTATCTGTGCCGAATTTCCTACTGGATCAAATGCATTCTCTCTATATATACTATATTTGTTTCTTAGCTTTGACAAGTTCGCTTCTGCCTTGTGCTCTTCTCTTCTTCACCAGTGATAGTTGTTTGCCTTTCTTTCTATAAGGTGCCTTGGCTCTTCCCTTTATTGAAACTGGAAAAATCTTGTATAGTAGGCAAGGAAGGACCCATCTGAAATACTGAAAGAAAGGTAGGGGCTGGGAACATAGGATAGGGACATGGCTTTCACTCAATGGTTAGCTAGCTCATATGGAATAGGTCTCTGCTTGCTCCTGCCCGCTCTTACGGAAAAGAGTCCTAATCCTTCCATTCTGTCTACAAAGACATTCTTTGATTCAGGCTAAGATGCTTTATCTCTAACTAAGAACTAGAAAGGGAAGGGTAAAAGCCCTCTGATAAGGGAAGAAGATAGGTAAGCCTCTCTTCTATCGAAAAAGGCCTTTCCGCTCTTTCCTTCTGCTAATGATTGATTCGTCCGGAATGTCTTTTCTAAATGTGAAAAGCTGACTTTCGGGTCTCTCTCTTTAGGGGTCGAGGTAAGCACTCAAAGGCATGCGCGTGAAGAAAGGACTTCCCTACTTTTCTAGCTTAGCCTACCTCGCAAGGGCTGGCTTTCGCGCTAGGGCCCTAGAACTAGCAGCTCCCTTTCTTAGGCTCAAGCAAGCTATATCTTCGTAAAGGGCTAAGCTACCTTGACTGAGGCTGGACTTATCTGATTGTCTGATTCAGGCTAGTCTTTTAGTTATCTCCTTTCATTTCCTTTTCTTATTTAAGGAGGAAAGAAAGTTCCTTTATATGAGTTAATCTAATTATCTGAAAAAAGTTAGTATAGTAAGCAGGTGAGTTTCAAAATGAAAAAACAGTGGCAGTTAAAAAGCAAAATTAAGATAGTTTTTTAGGCACGTGCCTTACGTAGGGCTAGAAAAAAAAAAGCTTAGGCAAGCAGGTAAAAATATACCTCTTCTTTCTCTCTCGAAAGGAAGGAGTTATAAAATACGAGTAAAGGTTAGAGAGCAAGCTATGCAGTGTGAGATATAGTAGAAGTTGTAGTTGAAATGCTTCTCACCTTCCATTCCCTGGGACTAGATAGCCATAAATGGGCATGCAGCCAGGGAAGCGGATGATAGACCAGCAGAAGCAACTCAGGTTGATGCTAGCTCATTGGATCCAGGAGAGGAAGCAGGCTAACTAAACCCAGGGCAACCCATTAAAAGAAGACGTCGAAGCCCTTGGCATAGAAGCTGTGAAAGAATAGGCTGCTGGAGGAAGAACCGTTCTTAGAGTGATCGTAAACCGCAGTTGAGTCAATCTTCGCCGTGGTTGAATCACTAACCGGTGGTAGTGCTGGATTACTCCTATCCGCTGCTGCTCTCGTAACCCTTGCTTGGCTCTTTCCTGCTCTCCTATTCTGAATGAAGTAAGGGTGGGTTCGGCCGAAGCAGCCTTGATTCGGTCTCTCTCCTTCCTTCCGGCCGGTCCCTATCCGAGGAGGATGGGGGGGGGGTGGCCAATCCAAGAGCAGGTTCCGCGGCTCGACCGGCTGCCTTCGATAGAGCACCATCATCCGGAATTGGCAGCTGGTAAGATTGGTTCAATCGGCATTGACATGACAAAACTGTTATAGAGAGATCTCGTCTATTTGAGAGGCCAGGTACCTTAGAGGGGAGTCATCATAGGAAATATATTGAACGGGATCCGTTCGGGAACGTGGAATGTTGGATGAGTTATGGTATGGGGGGGGACTGCAACCTCTCGCTATTTCCGCGATCATCCGAGGAGAAGGATATCATTTCGGGACCGGCCCGCGATGAAGAACTCAAGGGAACCCCCACTGATTGTAGAACTTCGTCCTTTTCCAACTCTGACTTCTTCCACTTTTGGTTGGCATGATCGGGCGGGGAAAACAGGGTTCGAACCCGCGACTTCTGGCGTGACAGACCAGCACTCTAACCGACTGAGCTATTTCCCCCTTTCGTCGCTACTTTGATTCAAAAGTAACCGGTAGGTTACCAAGGCCTATTAGTTTACAAAGTCAACATCGGAGAGTATTCTTAACAGCTGTACTAATGCCGTTCGCCTTTGGTACTGTCGTAGTACGACAGTAGAAACAAACGGCTCTGCTCGCGACGACTCGACTCAAACGAGGCCCCGCGCCGCGCTCTATCTATCTGCTCTATCAGCTATCAGTTGGCGCTACGATACTTCAGTTGACAAAGGCTAACACTATCAAGTGATCAGCTGGCTTGTGTAGCCAACGAGTTCAGTCGTTAAGCTACACGTTGGGCGGAGCAAGCCTACACTAGGTGAACAGCCGGTTACTACTAAATGAAATAATAACTAGTGGTGAAAAAGTACCAAAACAACTGAAGCCTACATCCCACTACGGAAAGGTTCCCTGTTCCTATGAACATGAGTCTATTTTTGGTCTAACCTTGAGTCAATAGGGTCAACTACACCAAAGTGAAAACAAAACTAAAAAAAGCTATTAGTGGGCTTGTTTGTTCAACTACTATTGAAATACTGAAGGTCGCCCTACCACTCTCAAACTCACTACTAAAGAGTTGGGTTACGAAAGTCACTGAGCGCGCCTTTGGTACTTCAGTAGGGCTTGCATACGAAGGGCTTGCGGGGCGAACGGCATTCTGTTGTACTACTAACAAACACTAGCTGTACTACATTAGTAGCGCCTTTTGAATCAAATAGGCGAAACCTTTCCGAAAGGCGAACAGCCGGCATTGCAAGCAAATAGAGAGCCTCCGCCCGTTTGAGTCGCGTTATTATAATTAAAAATAGATATATAATATTCTATATCTATCTATAAAGAATAAGATAATCATTTTTTTTTTATCTAATTCTTCATTCCATTCCTGGGAAGAGGAAGAAGCAGATAGAGCAAAGGCCCCCTCTTTCCGTCCGCTCTTCCCGAAGTGAGCGAATTGCATGTAGAGATCCGTAGGGGCTTATAGTTTAATTGGTTGAAACGTACCGCTCATAACGGTGATATTGTAGGTTCGAGCCCTACTAAGCCTACCACCCCTTCTCTTCACCCGATACAAGGCAGTCGAAGTCCCCGCCACCCCGCAGATCTCAATGACGCGACGGCACCTGGAACCACACTGCTGCCGCTCCCCTTCGGGCGCGCCTCCTACGCTTACCACTCACCCACGCTCTTGCAGCATGCCCTTCGGGCAATACGGCTTTCGTAATACGCGAAGCAGCTGAGCGTCTTCGATCGCTATATTCTCGCGATAGCGAAGGTTTAACAACGAAGTTACGGCTTTAGGCGAAGAGCGATAGCGAAACCCTTAAGTCTTATTGTTTTGTTCTCGAACAACGATCATTCATTACGGCCGGCCCGACCAAAGACTTCAAGCCCGGCCCAGCCCGGGCAAGCTAGATTATGGAACTGATCTGACCGAACTGGGTCTAATGGAACAAGATCTCGATCTCAATAAGGAATTGGAATCTGGAAGGGCCGGCAAGAATCAATACGATAGCGAGGTTGAGCAGTAGCGAGGGGCGATAACGAAGGCGTGGTTCATCCTCTAAGATAAAATAGATGCGAAGGTTCGGATCGAAGTTCTAGGCCCATGAATCTCGAGAATCGAGCGTGGGGCTTGAAGACCCTACCGCATTCCGGCCCCGGGGCCTTCAATTGGTCCTTTCTCTCTCCTCTTTCACCAATGAGTGGTGAGTTTCCTTTCTCTCCTCTGGGTAGGTACCTCTTGGATGTAGGACTTTGTTCCAACAGCTGCCACACGTGAGATCCTGATCGTCTTCTTCCCAGTGTTGTTGCCTGCTGCTGGGGGAAGGAAGGAAAGATTCAAACCAGGACCGGATAAGGTCAAACTCTGGGCGGGCTGCCAGGTTTCGCCTACGCTACGGTTTCACAAGATTGAACCTTTTTTGTGAAACCGAGTTCCAGAGCACGAGGGAATGGGCTTTCATTCCCGGGACCGCCTCGTCTATGTACTCGGCGCCTCCCCCGATTGCTTGAAGATGCACGCACGATATGATAAAGGGCCCTGGGGAGGAACCAATGAAAAGCCAGGGTAGAGCCTCGGAGCCGGCCCAAGCGAAGATCGGCATGGGGCCTGTTTGCTTCAGGCTCATCAACATGTCGGACCACAACCGGGCAGGAACCCTCCATTCTGCCTGAAGCTCGTCTTCAAATTCAAAATGGATCTAATTGCACTTCACGCTCCGCCTTCTTTACGTCTTTTGGTCCGCCACCCAGAACTTGGCTGAACCATCAAGATACATGGCAGCCGTATTCACCGACGTCTCCTCGGACGTAGTCCGACAAGCCGCTCCATATCAAAAAAGTCTTCGATCCTTAGCATCTCGGGTGCCAACGAATGCCTTTGATTTCGCTTGATTCGAACCATCTCCGTCGAGCCTCTTCGACGGCACTAGCCTACGGTTTCTTCCCACTAGCGATGGCTTGGCCTAACCTTTGGCTCTGATACCACTTGTCACGGCGCTAAGTCCTTCAAGCCCACAAACCGCGGCACCCTGTTAACGGTCCGCTGTAGCAGAGTAAGCTGAAAAAGCCCTTTCTATCTTATTAGTAAAGCCTAAACGTCCTTATTGAAAACGGATGCGCTAACGAGCAACGGCTTTCGCGCAGCTCAATCCGTTGCTTGTTCTATAGTAAGGGGCCTTTTCTTGCAGGATGCCGGGTGCGCAGGAACGCCCAACCTATACAAGGGGTTTCCGCCTTTATTTGGTCGTGCTGCTATGATGTAACGTGCAGTCGTCCCGAGGCAGCAGGATGTATGGTGTAGGGCCCCCTATTTTCTCTCCCTTAAAGTCCTTTATAGATTTCGAGTCGGGAATAGAGCAGTGGCTTATTCGGCGCTATATCACAATTCATTCATTCTCGGGCATAGCTGTTCACGAAACGTGGCATGGGACATCTGTCGGCGGCGGGAGTCAACCATCTGAGCGAGAGGTCAGACCAATCCCATTCATCCTGGTCCGATCCGAACGGATCTTGTTGAATGAATTGATCCATTGTTGTATGCCCTAGTTCTTAGTGAATTTTTTCTTACTCGGACCCGCCGTACTTCCTTTGACTACTCCTGAGAGATATAGTGGAAACATTTTGTTATGGTTGAGAGTGGGGAGTGAAAAGACCAATGCAGTAGAGAACGACCGCATGAATCGGAATCCACAACTATTAAGACAGACGACCGAGAAAGAAAGGCTCCACGTTCTCCAAGTGGTTGATCTTAGCGTGCTAGCTGCTGCTTCATTTCGTATAGTGATAACGCTTTCTCTTTCTTAGCGCTCCGCCCCCAACCTATACAAGGTTGGGGAACTCTGGTTGCGCGGCTTTCTCTTATCTTATAGGGGTCTATTTTCTCTGACTTGACTCAGCTTGACCTACTTAACTCAGCGGTTAGAGTATCGCTTTCATACGGCGAGAGTCATTGGTTCAAATCCAATAGTAGGTAAAACCGGCCGAAACACCTGCTTTTGCCAGCATGACAGCAAGCACGGACTAGCAGCAAGGCTCTGTAAGAGAATGACCAAAGCATCGGTTGCTTCCACTTGTGGCCTTCTTCGACCGCCTTGACACCTTAATATCAAGGAACCCCCCCCTCTCTTCTTCTCTTCATGTATGTGGGCTGCCTGCCCCGTCCCGAATAGACGAACAGGAACAAGCTGAATAAAGGCGCGAGAGAGAGAGTTGAGTATCAACTCACCTCCCCTCTTCAAAAATTAGGTGAAGACCAAGGGGGCCGGAAACCCCAACGGGAAACCTTTCACCACGCCACACGATTCTTTCGCGAAGCGCTCTCTCAGACGTTTCCACTCCTGCCCCCGCAAGCAAAGAGGTTTCAAGATACCAGGCGACCAAGTGAAAGTGAACAGCCCCGAGCAAATCTTCTAGAGAGCGTACCCTTTGTTTCTACTCTTTCTCTCTTCTAAGAAAAATAATAGAAATATAAAAATAAAAAGAATAAGATTTTTTTCTATGGACCCCTTGGACCTCCGACCAATGAGGTGATGACACATGCATGCGTGCATATGAACTTCTAAAAAGTGGGTTCCAAATCTGGGCGGCACTATGTAACTCAATCTATTCTAGGGCTATTGGTGGATTCTTTTTTTATTTTAGAATAGACTCTGAGATAGAGGAGACTTTAAGGAGATTTTGTCGAGATAAGGTTGACTTTTGCAAGTCTCGAGTAGTCGCAGAAGTAAGGTCTCCGACTCGCAGAAGACAAGTGAAAAGTATCTCGAGGTTTCGCCGCTTTGAAACAAGAAGTTTCAAAATATCGCAAAAATTCAGCGTGATTTTTCTCTAAAAAAAACTCGGAAGGTTCCGCCAGAAATAGTTTGGGATTAAATCGTTTGGTCTTTGGAAGTTCCCTGATTGGGTTGAGAACCTGATTGAAGAAGACCAGAATTTTTGAATACACGTAGATCTGCAGATCCAGTGTTTGAAGTTATTCTAGTGTGTTTCGATTTAGGGATTTCACAGTTCAGACAGAGACGTTGTTGAGTATGTGGCTTGACTTACTCCAAGATGACTCAAGTTTCGATTGAGCAGTCATTTTTCATAGTCACGGATCCTGCTTTAGCACCCTTTCACATTTGCAACTGTAGAGGGCGGTTTGTGACCTTCCAATTTTCCAGTGAAACCGGAGACCAAAAGGTCATGAGAGATAGCAATAAGATGCATCCATTTCTAGGCTAATTCAGTGTCTTGTGGATGCTATCTATGAGGTAGTTAGACACGCCCCTTGGGGGATCCGTAACAAACTTGGCTGCATGTTTGTTTTGTACTTGTACAGTGGTGTTTCTCAATAGAATCCACTCAAATTAAGAAAAGACACACAAAACCCACACAAGCACACACATTAGCGACCGAGCTATAGCTCAAGCTGAGAGGATGATACCAACCACGCCTTCAAGGTAATTTTTGAAACCCGTGCAAAAATAGAACACGAGGTCAATACTGGATGTGAGAAAACCACTTTCTTTGTTATATATTTGGCACCCCTAAAAAGTTTTTCTTGCGTATAAATAATTGTCTTAAAAATGAATAACAAATAATTCAATATTTTACATTCATACCAAACACAACCTAGTTCAAAATTGAAACCCAACCACCAAGGGTCAAAGTCAAACTCTTTCTTTTGCTTGAACTAACTTGCATGAAATTCTGGTAATAAATCATAGATTTAAGCAGATAAAACAGCTGGCTTCTGTGTTGCCTCTTCTGCCTGCAAGCTCTCATAATATTTGACAAGGACTTCCCAACCGCCAGCAGGGCACAAAAAACCATCTGGAGGGTTCGTAGCCCTTTCTTGCATAAGTCCGCATCTGCAACAAAACAATGAGCATACCCTAAACCATATAGGTTGTTTATATGACATGATTGTTTCCAACACCATTTAGATATAAAATCTTCAACATTCACAAGCTCATTCCTCAGAAAAATAGCCAAGTACTCTTTTGCTCCTCGTAACAATTCTAGGGAGAAGGAGAAGGTTCATAAAAGGAAACTTCAACACCTTGAACACCAACTTTATGAAACCATGTGATATGATAATTGTACAATAAGAAGCAAAAAGAACATGCAGGAAAGTGTACCCAATGCCACATTACCCTAGACTAAAGGACACACATAATTGGCAGCGCTAGCCTTTTCCTTTGTTTTCTTAAAAAAAGGTCTTACTATGACATAAAACAGATTTTCTTATTCGCTGTTATATTCTTTGCCAATGTTAATTGAACTTGAAATGCTTAAATCATCACATCCCATTGGTTTCTTCAATACTACATCCTAGGTATGCCTTACTGAACTATAACACCAATCACGGCACATGAGAATAAATATGTAGATTTACCACACTAGAGTTGCAGGTAGCTCTTAGCCAAAAGTATAACCTGGGACTTTCTGACCCAAACAGCCCAATATAACCCACTTATGGAGAAAAATTATAGACCAGGATCTATGCAAGAATTTTGAACTATTCGAGGCTATCTTATAGTTAATGACTCCTTTCAGATCCATGGAGCCTGCTGAGATAACCAGGGAATCAGATACTGTTCCTACTTTGGTTCCAGAGATGAAGAGGCTATGAAATAGCACGAGATGGATCAAAAAATGCCATCTTCTTTGCCACAGTGTCGTATGCTGCCACCTGCACAATATAATGACAAAAGATTATTTAATGGCTTCATTGTGGGGAAAACATTAAAAGGAAGAATGCATGAACCTTGTATTTAAAACATCAGAATTCCATCACCTCTTATGCCACAGAACTTAAACCCAGCAAATACATTACAAACTCTCAAAAGTAAAGACGTAATAACCACCACATTGAGGTTAGATATGAACAGACATATCAAAGTGGAAGAAAAACAGTAAACAATGGCATCTCATGTACTAGACCTAGCCCAGTCTTGTAAGAGCATCTACTTGCTCTGCATTGTTTGGGAACCAATTGTTTTATGTGCTGTCCTCAAAATGTTTAGTTTCTTACCCTCTTTTGCCTAGTCCAAATTAGCAGCAGCTGCAGCAAGTTTCTACATCAAGCTTAGAATTAGCTTCAGATATTTCGTAGCTTGCCATGTTATGTAACATTTCATTTATTCTTCCAATTTTAAAACATACTAAAACATGATCACTTAAAAAAATTCCCACTCTCATTAATTTCAAGAGAGATCACTGATAGTGTTGTACTATGTAATGACCGGCCATCTATCACGAGCTATTTCATTATTAAAGGAACTTATGTGAAAACATCATTTACCTAGTCCACAGCCAAGGTCGCTAGAATTTAAAAACGAATGTAGACCATCTCTAGAATGGTGATTTTCAAAATTCTAGAACTGCTTGAGTAACCATCGAGTATTCAAATTTAAATAAGACCGTTGTGTTTGTTGGTGTTTGTGCAAGTCTGGAATATCTTGTAGAGTAATTAATGCACTATAATCGGAATAGAAGATGGAGTTTTTTTTTCTGGCCTTGGAAGATAATAAATTATAAGCAAGAAAATCAGGAGAGACAAAAAATAGAGGAGAAAAAGAGCTTCGACAGTCGAGGCAAGAAGCTATGATACCTGCCCTAAATGGCAAAATATTGAACTTCTCCAGGCCAGGAGCCGTGCTTAGCACCTTCTTTCCATGATCAGGGTCATATAAAAAAATATCTCTTCTATGTTGGGTGACCCATACCAGCAGAATCACGACCTACTATGTAAAAATTAGCACCTGCATTTATCCGTGCCTTGGCGTGCCACTGTACTTCAGTTGGACCTGCATAATGCATAGGTGATGGGAATATGGCAACAATGGTAGTCTCAGGGTCAAGAACTCCATCTTCTAGAACCTGTTTGAAAACAAATCCATGAACACCCATTCCACAGCAAATAGACTCATTTTAGAGAAATGAAAAACAAAAAGAATGGCATCGATTTTCTTTTCCTAGGGTGAAAAAATATTTGTTATCACAGCATGGCTCATCAGATCATCATTATCAAAGGCTATATAGAGGAAATTGATAAAAATAACCTTGCTGTGTTGTTCCATCCGAACATCCAAAGGCACATCATCAGCCTTTTTGAAACCTCCTAAAGGATGAAGCAGTAGAATTGGATTCTTGTAACCCATTTCCAAAAGTCGCCTGCGTGTATCATTCATCAATAAGGCATGCCCATTATGCACAGGGTTCCAACACTGAAATGCAAAAACTGCATCAGCCTGACGCCTATCAAATTCCTTCCGGAGTTGTTGGGGAAAGAGCCTGTAGTGATCAAGCCCATCATTCTATTTGATAGGCTTTAGCACTTCCAGATCTCTACCTATGAGCCAATTTCCAGCTGGCTTTGAAAAACCTCGACATATGGCAATCCTGGTGCGGTTGTACCCCACGTTCTAGCTATTCTTTCTTCTTTGTTATGCTTGTATATCTCAATACTGCAATAAAAATGTCAATTTAGGAAATATCCTTTGGCTAAGGGAAGAGAGTCAAATAACTTGGCGGACATTGAGCTAGGTACAACATTAGAATTCCATTTTGAATCTTAAAAGGCAATGCAACAAGACTATACAACAATGAAAAATTACAAAAGGAAAAGCAATTAGCTTCACAAAACAAAACCAGTATCTGGGGGTGGGTGTGAGGGGTGACTGTCTAAAAGACAACATGATTGGTTTTTGCTAAGATCCCCATCAATACTCAATTGGTGTCATGCCCAACTGGAGTCGGTTTCCCCACAATGTGACAGCCCCTTCACTGAAATTCTGGTCCCATACAACTCATAACAAACAACGCTGAAAAGAACCTACTCTCGATGAGAAGAGCCTTGACTTTCTATTATATTAGTAAAATGCTAGCGCGCTACTTCTAGCAGCTTGCTTCAAAGCTTTACTAATAGGGCTTTTTTTATAGATTAAGAGGTGAGTAAGGGGCTGCTTCTTAGCGCTCCAGGAAATGAGATTCCGACCAAGAACAAAAGCCCGAGGTAGAGCGTCGGTCGTCAGGGCAGCCTGCCTTCCTTTATTTTAGTTGAGTAGGGGCGGATAGCTTGGCACCCGGAGATATAGGCGTAGCGCAGGGCAGGATGGACAAGATAAGAATTCAAGAGTATACTTTGTTTGGGTTAGACGAAGTCCAGAGGTGGAGCGAGATACCTCCATGCCGAGAAAGTAATGCAGCGGATGAAAGAGACAAATTGGTTGCCAAGCTCCTTGATGAAATCGAATAAAAGAGAAGAATCATTCCCGGTGAGAATGTTGTCGTCAACATATAAAAGAAGAATGAGGCAACGACCATGACGTCGACAAACAAACATGGAAGAATCCGCACGGGGAACCCTTTTTCAAAAATAAAGCAGTGAGAAACGAGCTAAATTTCTGAAAGCAGGCACCAAGAGCGTTGAAGGGGGCCTGCTTTAGTTGTCAGAGGCCGTAACGTAAATCGCTTTCTTGAGCTTGCATACCAAGTTAGGATTCCTAGGAGAAGAGAAGCCTGGAGTTGGAGGAGGCTGAATAGAAACTTATTCTTGCGAATCCCCCCTTCCCTTATGTTGTTGAAAGGCATTCTTCACGTCAAGTTGAAATAAGGGCCACTTCTTGATTGCAGCCAAAGCAAGAATGCCACGAATGGTGGTCATTTTAGCTTAGCAACCTGGGGCAAATGTTTTCCCTATCGGGGTTCGACTCAACTTCCTAACGGAAGCCTTTAGCTACTAATCTAGCTTTGTATCTCTCTATCGAGCCATCTGCTTTATGCTTGATCTTGGTAAATCCACTTGCAGCCAATGGCTTGTTTCCCTGCAGGCAATGAGACTAAGTCTTATTCTTTTTTTTCCTGGGCATTGATTTCTTCCTGCATAGCATTTCTCCAGCAAGAATGATTGAAGGCTTCAGCAAATAATTCAGGTTCATGAGAAGATTGAACTGACATGAGGTAAGCTCGATGTTTTGGGGACATAAGATAAGACAAAAATACTTCAATAAGAAACTTGAGAGGATCGACAAACCTGAGAGAGGGATCCAGAATCTGAGGAAGCGACTGGCAGGGAAGCAACTGGGTTAGACTGCTGATCTTCTGGAGTAGTCTTACCCTGGGAAACAGACTGTAATCGCCGCCGAGAATAAACATGCTGTGCCGGGTGATTGGAATCCTCTGAGGTCAGCTGAACAGGCTGACAATCGGCAGAAGATGCTGGCCTGAAGAGTGAGGCTGATCCGTAACATCAACTGCAGAAGAATGAGGTTCGAGTTGATGAACAGGAGAAGGCCGCAATACATCTCCATCACCATTCTCCCCCGGGGCTGAAACATTAGGTTAAGGAAAATATGAGGCGACCCCATTAAAGAGAACATTCAAGGATACATCGAGTCTCTTGGATTTCACGTCATAGCATCTATACCCGGACTGAGCATATCCAAGAAAGACACAAGTGGTTTCTTTGGGGACAATTTCTTAACTGCGCAGGAATATGAAAACAAAACACGTGCATTCAAACACTCGCAAATGCTATAGGATGGTGCTGCCCCAGTAAGAAGTTCGTGAGGTGCCGCTGCAGCTTATTCCCTCTCTCTTCCCCCCCAAAGGAGAGAGATGTCCCGTCCCTTCTTTATGCACATCCATATACATAGCCAGACACAAAGGTGTACAATCCGGTCAAAATCTGCGGTTCTTGAAGTTCATGAAGAGTCTCTTGTTCTCTTACTTGCTCTAGTGGCTGGCAAAGGCCAACCGAGAGGGGAGAACGAATGGCTCAGGAATCGACTGGTTCCGAGCGGACTTGTGGAGCTGCTGCTTGGATTATCGTAGAATAAGAGGAGCCGTCTTAGGTAATTACTTCACTTAAAAGACAGATGCCGCCGCTGCGAGGCGAAGGAGTAACTTGTCTGGTCTTGCGGTGCACTCACTCCCGTTACGAGAATGAAAAAAGCCCCAGCTCGACTCGAGACCAAGATTCCTTACAACTCGCACCAATAGCGGCACTGAACGGCCGGAGATTGATTGAAAAAGCAGCCCAGCCAGCCCGCCCCTTTAGTGATTGTGATCAAGAGCACACACTGGACCTGACCCACTAATCATCATCTCATCTGACGCGAAGCAAAAAGAAGGGGGAACCCTTCCTTCCCAGCCCAGCCGCCTCTCCCCCCCTAGCCGCCTACCTACTCGTGCTCGTAGCTCGATCGGGGGTCAAGAGTGTGGTCCGGCGGAAAAATAGAAGTCGTCCGTATCAAGTGATACGTGAATTGCTCAGTAGTGCTTCGCCACTACCGTAGCTGGCGGAAATAGCTTAATGGTAGAGCATAGCCTTGCCAAGGCTGAGGTTGAGGGTTCAAGTCCCTCCTTCCGCTCTTGGCTTCGTCGTTTAGTGATAACGAGTGGAGTAGGCAGCGAGTAGAGTGCATAAGCCCCTTTAAAGATAGAGGCGAGCAGCAAGCAGCCCCTTGTCTTGTCTTGTATAGGGTTCCAAACCTTTCTTACTAATAATAAAAAAGGGGAAAGCCAAAACCTACTCCTAACAGGTTGCTGGCTTTTCAGCCGTTGCGCGCTAGCGTTTTCCCTTACTAGTAAAGGGGCTGCTAGTTGTAGCGCGCAGTGTACTAGTGAATAGGAACAGCGGATTGAGATTACTAATGACGGATGGAGGTTGAGGATAGAACATGTTCGGTGCCTCGCCCTTGTCTCCTTCGCCGTAGACTGCAAATGATGGGAATTCTATCGATAAAGAAGAGGCATAGGCATCGCCCCTCGATCCAATCCGTCTTCCCTGGCCTCCCCAACACACTCTTGATACGAAAAAAACCTCCCACCATAGAGAAGAGATCTAAAGTCTGGGTCCCCTCGATCACCCTTTCCAAAGGAAAGCCTGAACTGGTCGAGAGAGATGAACCCGCACCACATTTTTTAACCTTCGAACCGAAACCCCCAACTAGAGATGGAATTCCAGAACCTAAACAACTCAGTTGAGAGCTCCGTGACCGTTCAAGGGAAGGTCCACCAATGATTGATAGGCTATTCCCCCCCTATCCGTCTCTTGATCCCTCATTCCACTAATCCGTTGTTACTGATTCATTCAAGGCATAGACTCCCCACTTCTTTGTCTTATTAGCGCAGGTGTTCGTCAACGATGAAAGCCGCTGAACTTAAGACTCTTTTTGAGAAAGAGGGCTAGGCCCAGGAGAGGAGGGCTTTCAGGGACTGGGGAAGACGGGTGGATTATAGAGCTAAGGGCGGATCGAAGGTTTGTCCATTGGGATTGGGCATGGACGAGCCTCTCCTTTACAGTCGAGTATCTTCAAACCTCTCCTGGGCCATCATTGATGAAAAAATGAAATAATCAAAACTTCTCCCATCGCGTCATTAACCGGTGTAGGATTAAAGATCAGGTCCAGGATTCGAGTCAAATCGACCTTCCCTCTCATCCCAGGGTTTGGCAAGGAATTCAATCAAATGTTCGTTGTTCAATATCTCGGCTGCTCAAGAAGTTGGACTAGCTGCTCCTCCGACCCGGAGTGGATTCTAGGGGAAGGGCAGAGCCTCACCTTTCAGTAGGAAGGTGTTCGTTGCTGGGACGGGTTCAAACTGGTGAAGGGAGGAGGAATTCAATACTCCGATCTTACTGGGGATTCATCACTGGCTAGGGC